CCCTCTAGTGAGGGCTGGCTGCTTTTTTACAAGTGGACTTTTTTTTTTTCTAATTTAAAGACAATTTTCATCTTTAAATGAGAGCTAGGGAGAAAAGGACTCGAACCTTCGACAGCTCATTGCTATTGAGTTTACAGCTCAACCCGTCATACCATCAAACGGAACCCCCCTAGGGGGCAATGTCGGTATAGCTACTTAAGAGGACATATTCTTAGTTTACTATTTGCCCCTTTTTATTGTTAACATTAATTAATCCCGTGCAATTTCCACTACACGAACCGTATTTCGACTTAACACCAATCGAAGTCACGCATACGAAGATCTTCCATAAAATAACTAGAACTAAATCTCTAGAGTAACAATAAATGAAAGACCAAACTTATTGCACACACTTCTTTCGGCGCCTGACGAGTAGTTAGTACCTATCTGAGATTAAATTCACCGTGACGTGGTGATTCACGATTACTAGTAATTCCTTATTCATGTAGTCGAATTTCAGACTACAATCCTTTTTTTATCCTACTTTATTAGATTAGCTCCAATTCACATTATCGCATCATTTTGTATAGGAATATGTGGCACGTCTATAGCCCACAACATTCAGGCCATGATGACTTGTCTTGGTCCCTATTATCATATCCGATATACTGGTGAACTGCCTTATTTCGAAATAAATCACAAATAAAGCAAGGGTTTCCGTTAATTTAATGGAATGAACCAATATCTCACGACATTAACTGAAGACAGCCGTGCAACGCTTGTAATATCTTATCTACTCTCTTATAAAAATATAAGGTTTCCCTAAAATAATATTCAAGTTGTGGTAAGGTTTTTCGCGTAACTACGAATTAAATAACATACTTCACTACTGGTTTCAGAAACGGTCTAATGATTTCAGTTCCTGCGTTGCCACATTACTCTTGAGGTGAAATGCTTACACTTTCATTTATAGACTAAATATATCTCTAATCTATGGCATTCATCATTCTCTGCCTGGACTACTAGGGTATCTAATCCTGTTCGTGACCCGAGCCTTCGTCCCTCAACGTCAGTTATTAGATAAAAGGTTGCTTTCGCCGTTACCAGTCGTTATGGTATCAAAGAATTTCAACTCTACTCCAAAAATACTCACCTCCTCATATATAACTCTAGTATAAACGTTTCCTATTAAAGACTAATTATACCGTCTAGGTACCCTTTAAACCTACTAAAGATGAATAACACTAGTCTTCTACGTATTACCGCGACTGCTGGCACGTAATTTGGTCAAGACACATAGATAGAAAATTGTCATAATCAGTCTTCCATCTAGAACTTTATTCGATAAAATCGATGTTATATTGTTCACTGAACTATTAGTTCTACACCATACGGTGCGTGATAAATTAATTGACCCATCGGCATTCAAAGTTAAAAAAAATATATAAATCAAAATGAATAATCTCTTATATACTCGTTCAGAGCCAAGTAAATAATCAATTAAACAGCCAATATTAACTAGCCGAAGCTATACATTCCCCCAAGTTGCTGGTTCAGCCGTTAGGCTATTGACCAATATTCCCCACTGCTGTACTATACGTATTGGGGTTTTTTCAGACCCAATGTGATCGATCGACCTCTCAGCCTCGACTACGGAATTTCAAGCTAGTTAAACCATTACTTTAACTACTACCTATCCGAAACATTTATTGTCCTCTTAAAGCGGAAGTTTAGTTCCTTTTAATTTTCTACAATTGTTTTATAAGGTATTTATTAACCTTACTTTAAGGCAGCCAAAATGTTATATACTCACCTGTACACCACTTCTAATAAAATAATTGAAACAAATCATTAAATTAGACGTTCGATTAGCATGTGTCAAGCACTTGGACAGCGTTCATTCAGAGCCATCATCAAACTCAACATATTGGTATAGCATATAAAATAAATTATATCTATACCATTACTAATAAGTACTCAGTTAATTAAATTAAACTAAAACTTAAACATATCTTAGATATACTAATAGATTATTAGGTTTAATATAAAAAATAATTTTTTATATTAATAGATAAAGTTTAATTTTTGGATACCTTTAAGCCGGATCCTGTAATAGTTATTAGTCTATATTAAGGCCTAACGTCAAGCTTGCGATCTCATTAATTTTCTTTTACTGTATAGTTTTAAGGCTAATTTATAAATTTAACTTATTGGTCATTTTTTATTAAATTTAATTATAAATTTTTTGTTTACAGGTTCGTTTACGAATTTTATGCTTTGCTAGTTGTTTTAGCTATACATTTACCTATAGTTAAATTTTATCTATAGAAAGATATTAATTATTTTCTATAAATCACTCAAGTTTTTACCCAACACTCATATTTTAGGTGTTGACATTCAATAGGCTCCGGACTTTCCTATACCATATTAATACATAGTATTTATACTATTAGTATCACAAAAATATATCTTTTTCTATAAAAATAAGATAGGCTAAGCCATAATATATAATATATAAGTTATAATATTAAACTGTCTAGTTATTCTTATTAACGTGTATTTTTTTTTTTTCATTAATGCAATACACATTACTATATAGTACTTAGTTAATTATGAGAATATATAAAACAAAATATCTTTAATATTTTCTTTAAATATAGTACTCTTAGTATTTTTATGTAAATAATATAGATTTATAAATCTATATTACATTATATTATTTAATGTAAATCTAAACCGTCTTTGATGTAACTACTAGTTAAAACTACAAATACTTGAGCTTGTATAAATGCAATACCTAACTCTAAACCTGAAAAGGCTATTATAAATGCTAAAGGTATTAAACCTAAGAAGAAAAATATAAAACCTGATGTCATAATATTATATGTAAATCCAGCTAAAATGTTTAATAACATATGACCACTCAAGATATTAGCACCTAATCTAAGACCTAATGATACATTTCTAGATAAGTATGATATAAATTCTATTAAAACTAATAAAGGTAATAAAGCTAAAGGACAACCTGCTGGCACTAATAAAGAAAAGAATTCTAAACCGTGTTTTTGGAAACCTAAAATAGTGGCGCCTAATACCACAGTAAAACTTAAAGAAAAAGTAAAAAGGAAATGACTTGTAGAAGCAAAACTGTATGGTACCATACCTATTAAATTATTTACCAAGATAAATATAAATAATGTATATATAAAAGGGAAATATATTTGCCCTTTACTTGGATTTATTTGATTTGTTACAATGCTATGTATTGTAGCATATATTGTTTCTTGACCTATTGATCAGCTGTTACTGACAATTTTGTTATAATTTGTAGCTAAAAGGTTTAATGTTAATACAGAGAAAGCACCTATTGTTAGGTATAATCCGATGTTAGTTAACGAGATATGTAAGTTACCAAAAATCGGTGCATCTAAACTTAATAAATCCCGAATTTCAAACTGATCTAAAGGACTTGCAATAGCAGTATAATATAAATTAGACATTTTTTATTTAATTTAAATTTTTATTGATATATACTAACCTAAGAATCTTTTTTATTTTTAATAATAAAAAAAAAGTATGGTAAAGGTTTAAAATTTTGATGATTATAACTGTTTAGTGTATAACTATAAAGCAGGTTCTAAATTGTTTATATAATTATACTTATTATAATTTACTTATAAATATCCTAGTTATAAATAAACGAACGAATCTTGGTAATATGAATTTAGAAAATACGTAAATCATAAGGACAATTAATATAAAAGCAAAGGTTACTTGGTTTATAAAATAGAATGGTATCAACTGTGGCATTTGATTGTTTTTAAGGTTTTCAATGTTATATTATATATTTATACATTATTATATCGTTAAATATAAATTTTTTACTATGATTGTATTATAAGATAAATTATAGTATAACTATAAAGCAGAAGCAACGATATATTAGCTAAAACGGGATAAGATAAAAAAAGTGTAATTATAAGTGCGTTAACACTTAGCGTATTACTAATATATATTAAGCCAATATATATGACTAATACTAAGGTAAAACAGTGTAGTTTTTATAAATCCACAGGTACGCTAAATTTATTATTATTTAAACTATAGAGCTGCTTATAAAAAGTTAAAAAACACCTCTTTATATACTTTAAAAAGCATAGGATGGCCATTTACGTAATGGCCATTACTATATTATGCCTACTTATGCATAATATACATAACTATATAGCTTTATACATACTATATAGAAATATAGGGTAAATTAAAAAAACTATAAAAACAGTATATTGTAATATATACTTTTACAATAATTATACCAATAGTGTTTAATACACTATTACTGACTTGTAAACCAAAATTAATATTAGTTATTATATATTAAAGACGAAACGGAGTAATGTAAACCATCTAATATAGGAGCAGGGTATACACCTAATAAAACAGTAAATGTAACTAATGTTAGTAATATAAAGAACTCTCGTTTATTAACATCACTTATATTAGCTTCAAAAAACTTACTGAATGATCCTCCAAAAGCTATACGGTTAAACATGTATATAGTATATGCAGCAGAGAACACTATAGATGAACTAGCAAAGACACCTAATAAAGGTAATCTTTCAAAAACACCATATAAAGACATAAATTCACCAACAAAATTTAAAGTAAGTGGAACCCCACAATTTCCTAAAGATAATATGAAGAATAAAATAGAAAATAAAGGCATTACTTGAGCAATACCCCTATAGAAACTAATTAATCTAGTTCCAGATCTATCATATAATACACCTCCAGCACAAATAAATAGACCACTAGAAACAAATCCGTGTGCTAGCCCTAAAGCTATACCACCTTCTATTCCTTGTATGGTATTACTGAATACACCAATTAGATAAACAGCTGCGTGTGATACGGAACTATATGCAATAAGTTCTTTAATATCTATTGTTCTTAATGTACTAAAGCTAGCATATATAATAGTAATAACACCTATAAGGTATATTATGTAAGTATAATCTAAAGAAGCTTTAGGTAATAAAGGTAAAATTAATCTAAATATACCATATAAACTTAATTTTAAAACAATGGCAGCTAGTATAATACTACCACTTAAAGGTGACTCCACGTGAGCTTTTAACAATCACGTGTTCAAGAATATAGTAGGAGTCTTTACTGCGAATGCTATAAATATACCATAAAATAAATATAATTGTGTAGAATAGTTAAAGTTAGTTTTGTATAATGCATCAAAATCTGTTGTTCCCATTATAGAAGACATGGCTAATATAGATAATAATAAAAATAATGAACCAAATAAAGTGTACAAGAACAAATAGAAACTAGCTCTTACTTTATTGCTTGACCCAAATAAACCAATTAGTATAAATAATGGTGGTAATATACTTTCGAAAAAGATATAAAACAATAATATATCTAATACTAAAAAGACTGCTAATAATAAAGACTCTAATAATAATATAATAATAACAAATGATCTTACATTTTCATTAATAGAGTTCCAATTACTTAATAAAGCAATGGGTGTTATGATAGTTGTCAACATAACGAAATTTATAGATAAAGCATCTAAACCTAGATAAAAGTCCAAGCTGCTAATTTCATGGTATTCTTGTACGAATTGGAACTGGTTACTACTGAAATCAAACAGTATAAAGATAACTAAAGAAACAAATAAATTTATAATTGATGTAGTTAAAGCTATTGTTTTAATACGTCTAATATTTAAAAAAGATAATTCATACGACATACCTGTAGATATAGTAAATATACCCAGTATAGGTATTAATAATAAAAGTGTAAGTAACATAATTTATAGAAATATAAATAAAACCAATTTCCCTCAGGATTAAATACTCTATTTAATCTTTACTAACACCATATACAACTATATGGAAATAACGGCTTAAATCTAAAATGGCAAAGTATTGCGGATAGTAGAACTGTTATGTTTAGTTTTTTAGTATTTATGAGTATAAACATAAAATTTTAACTTCTTAAATTTTTATGTTTATATATTAAATTTACTTATAGTAAAGAAATGTTACTAGGTATAATTTCAAAACTGTAAAGTATACAAGGAACTAAAATAACAAAAGCAATAACTATAGGTAACAATATCGTTCAACAGAAAGACATTAATTGATCAAACCGTATTCTAGGGAATGAAGCTCTAGCTCATATAAAAATAAAAATCATTATACAAGATTTTACACCTAAAGTTAAACCATATAACAATCCTTCTAGTAAAGGACCAGAATATATACTTTCAGTATGTAAATTATTTATGTAGTAATCAAAATCGATGTGTTCCATTATTCAAAATAATGAGAAATAATCGTATAAGTAACCTCCTAAAAATAATATACTAGTCACTATACAAATTAATACAATACTTCCGTATTCTGCCAAGAAAAAAAATACAAATACAACAGCAGCGTGCTCAGTCATAAATCCACTAACTAATTCGGATTCCAGTATGTAGGATATAGTTTATATGCTCATAATCCAGTATCATGGCTCCGCCAGGTAAAGCTATTTATTTATTTTAAATCTGTATGTTTTATTATAAATAAGACCAGCATTTAAATATTTACCCACAGTTACCTTTGATATGTTTAAATGCTTAGCCAAGTCAGAGTTATTTTTTAACTTTAAGACGGGGTTATCATTTAAATCATAAATTCCTACTCCATTTATGTGTTTACTCAACTTATCACTAATCATTTGTTTACTAAAAGAATTATGCTTTTTACCATACATGGGGTTTAATACTCCAGGTTTACTAATTAGAGCCCGAGCTTCTATAGTGTGTGTTTTACCATACATAGGGTGATTATTTATATCTTGAAACCTATTTGACATCTTTAACTTTGCTTCATTAGTATGCTTATAGCCTAAAAGACTAGTAGCTGTTTGCATAAAATTATATAAGTTATTAAAAGAATACTTTTTAATATAATTTGTTTATAAGTCAGTTAAAGATTTGTGACTAACTGTTTTATTGTCGTATGTAAAAAGTTCTAATACTCCAAAACCAAATTTATTCAAGCCGTATTTAGCTATTGCGTTTTGTAGAGCCATATGGGATTTTTTATTAGCAATATGTTAAGTAAGTCTAAGGTGTAGATCTTTAGCACTACCTATGTATAATTTACCATTAACTAGATTTGTAAAACAATAAACACCGCTTTTGTTTTTCAGTTTATCACGATAAGATGACACGAGTTTATTGTCTTATAAATTATTGAATACCAATATAGGTACGGCTAATAAAGATTGTGATAATGAGTTAAATGAAGTAGAATAACTTCTTGTTTAGTGCGAAGCAAGGGCGATACCTGTTAAGTAAAGATACTTGCCTTTAGGATATAATGATATCAACTATATCTACACCCACGTTTACACGCAGGCTTGGACTATATCTTATTAAATAAATTGTTTATTTAACGATCGCGTGTAGTCTCTGAGGATCCTACTAGTAAGAGTTTAATTTACTTTGGTTTCCTGCTGATTGCCCTTTCTTTATTTAGCGATTTAGTACTAAAAAAAGGGTTTTCCAGCATATAGCGATCTTTAACGAGACCAAATCGTTTTTAGTCAGTAGCCTCGGCTAAATCAAAAGGAGCTCTGTTAGTTTCCGCTATAGATCCTATAAAGAATATAATAAATACAGGGAATAAAGGTACTATAAATCATATAGCTCTTTGTGCTTCAATAATTACAGTAAGATTTAAACTACCTGTTAACATAACAACAAGTAATATAGCTGAACTTAAAATTAGTTCATAACTTATTAATTGTGCTGTACTTCTAAGTGAACCTAAAAAAGCATACTTACTATTAGCACTTCAACCAGCTAATAATATACCATATGTAGATAAGGAAGAAACTGCTAACATATAAAGTATACCTAAATTAAAATCATTTAAAGATAATCCAGGCCCATAAGGTATAACTAAATAACCCAATAGCGAAAATATTAAAGTTATAACAGGTCCAAGGAAGAACAAACCTAAATTAGCCTGTGTAGGTGAAACATATTCTTTTAGGAGAAGCTTTAAGGCATCAGCAAATGCTTGTAAAAGACCATAATATCCAACTATGTTAGGACCTAATCTTCTTTGCATGCTAGCCATAGTTTTTCTCTCGGCTACAGTTACGTAAGCTACAGTTAATAAAACAGGAACTGTCACTAGTAATACTTCCAATACAGAAATTAAAGTTGGTATATATAACATTGATTCATCAATTTGTTTTTATAATTTAAACATATAAAATAAGATTTAATAAAAGGGTTTTTAGAATAAAACTATTATAAATTTAAAGTATAATTAGGTTTATTATCTATATTATAAAAAGATTTATACGTCAAATTTGTTCATATATTTAAATTATAAAGTTAAAAATAAATTTAACTAACTTAAAAAAGGTTAAATATAAACCTAATTATACTTTAATTACAATTTATCTATTATTATTTGTAATGTGGCATATTTTCTTTAGTACATAAAGAAAATTGTAAAAAAAAAATATTTTACGGCGGTTGACTATATTTTATAACAAATTTGTTAATTTAAACTTAAAAGTAATAAAACTTAACGTTTAATCTTACTATTAATAATAAGTTTACCGAACATTTAGGTTAATAAATACCTTTTTAATTTTATTATGTTTAAGTATTCTTATCTAAGACTTGAACTTAGATCTAGATATTAGAAGTATCCTGCTCTACCATTGAGCTAATAAGAGTTTATATAAACTACACACTAAAATATTGAACAATTTATCCTAGTATAGCTTATATAATATATATATATTATCTTTGCACTTAACCAATAGATGATAATAATATATTAAATATTTGCATTTAAGCAACGTATAATAATAAGAAAGCCATCATTAAAGCAAATAAACCCGTAGCTTCTGCAAAAAAACCTAATATGGCGTATGAAAATAATTGACCTCTTAAAGAAGGATTTATGGCTACACCTAAGATTAGTGTAGAATATTAAAAATTAAATAGTAGAATAATATATAAAAAGAACTTTATTAATATTTTATAAATCTGCCCCTCCTACTGAAGGTCTAGGTATAGGAGGTAGTTGAGAAGCTTGAAAAGTTTCATTGTTAGCATGTATGTAAGCTCGTATTTGAGTAAATAAATTCTTAGCTGTACCATTTTCAACATTAGCTTTATCCCAGCTTTCTATAAACACTGCTTCTACCTCGGAACCATTAACTGAACCACGATAACCTTCACTAGCAGTAACCATATCATGATATGTAGTTATAACTCTGTTTACTGCATTTCTATATTCTGCAGGTAAATCTACAAAGCCATCTATAGCTATGCTGTCACCAATTAGTTGTACTAATGAAGCTCAATCGAGAGCAGCAGATTATGGAGGTAAATCTACAAATACCTGCGGTTTAGGCGGACTACTAAAAAGGGATTCTATACTTATTATAATAAGTGAAAATAATTGACCTCTTAAAGAAGGATTTATGGCTACACCTAATATTAATGCACCGAAAACTACACCTATACCTACACCGGCTCCTATAAGGCCTGTTCCATTAATTTTGGCTGCTTGTATCATTTTTAATTAAGTCTCATATAGAGGATTCCTCTATAAGTTTAAATTGTTCTTGAATATTTGGTACAAAACATTAGCCATCTAAAGATTTTAATCTTTATTAAAAACAAATACGGTTTTAATAATTGTAATTAAACCATTACAATTATGGGACATGGAGGAATCGAACCTCTTAATATCTGCAATAAAGTATAACCATCTACTTAATGTCTCTGATGTATATTTTATATAAGCGATCTGTCCCACTATAAAATATACACCCACAATCGTTAAAAACAAACAGGCTAAACCGTAAATAAAACAAGTACTAAAAAAATTAAAGGATTAAAATATAATATTAGAATAACCTAAAACCTCAAGAATAAATTGAGATAAATAGAAATAGCCATACCACGTCTACAAAATGTCTACAAAATTAAAGTTATTAAAGCCAAATAGTTATTAAATATAAAGTAATATAATTATGGCTTTATTTTAACTGCAAAACCTATATTTAATCTTTAGGTTCCACTTTTTTGTTTTACATATTTGTTATACAAATTATATAATACTATAAAAACTACAAAAGATATAGTTATCAAACCTATTATAACATGAGCATCATTTTCTAAATTTATATCTATACTATTTAATATTAAAGTTGTTAAAGTACGACCTTATTTAGGGTCTAACCTTGAATAAGCGTTGGTATTGTTATTATTATTTATACTAGGTAGAACAATGCTAGCATCTAATTCAGGTACATATCCAAAACTAGAAGCTTTGGCTAGTTATATATAATCACTATAAGTTAATTGGTTATCTTTTTTAAGACAACCTAATATATGATCCCCCCCCCTAAATATTTAACCTTATATTTATCCAACTCAGCCAATTCATGGAATGAATCAATTTCTTCAGCCATTTGTTTGGCGGATAATATGCCATCTTACAGTAATACTAGTATTAATAAACGGATAGTTCTATCAATATCCGATAACTTATCATCTATCAAATCCTGAAAGTTATCACTATTAAGTCTATTCATATTTAAATCTTTATTAATTTAAGTGATTTCTACACGTGTAAAAGTATTAGATAATTCACCTGGACATTTATATTTATCCTTACCATATAAAGCCATTTCATCTAAAGATCTAGATTTTTTATCTGTGTCTAGAGGTATAGAAGATTTAGCATCACCATGGGAGTCAGTATCCCTTTTATTGACATACTTTTACAATCTTCATAAGGGCGTCTAGGCTTTAATCTAATTAAACCTAGAACACTAGAAGCTGAAGATGAATCTTCAGCTTCCGATGGATTGTTTGAAGGATCCTTCGAGGGATTAGATATACAGTAAGGCTAGTATTAGTACTAGCATGACTTCTATATCATGTATTACCTCATTCACTTGAAGGTTCAGACATATTACGATAAGAAGTACTAAAAATAGATCTATTTGAAGCCAACCCCTCAGAAGGGTTATTACCTCAAGAGCATTAACCGCTACCTATAATAGATGGAGAACTATTATAATAATTGTTATTATGAGCTCAGGGGGGGGGGGGTTCTGATTTATTATGATTAAATAATTAATCATAATTAATCTTAATTAATAGGGATATGGAGGAATCGAACCCCTTATTTAAGATCTGCAATCAAAACGTAGAACCATCTACTGCATATCCCTGGTTATATATAACCATATATAACTATATATAACCATTACCTAGTATATATTATAAAACTTTACGTTTTTTTTTTATCTAATATGTTTTTTTTTTAAATTTGAAATACAAAGGTAAAGTATAAAAGCCAACAAGAAAGGTAAAACTACTAATGAAAATAACTCTAACAATTCATCATCTTCCAAAATAATACTTAAAAATAAATCTGATAAACTTCGCCCATCTTTGCCTTCTAGCATAGAATAGGCTATATTTCTATCTTCTTGCCTACTGGATTCATCATCTTCTTCAAATTTTCTTTTTTCTGAAGATGATGCATTTGCATCACTATTAGCAACTACTTCATCTTCTTCAGATTTTCTTTTTTCTGAAGATGATGCATTTGCATCACTATTAGCAACTACTTCTGCATTAAGCCCACTATCCATATTATCTGTTAAAGATGGTTTAGATTGAGTTTTAGGTACATCTGGACCTGAGTGTACAGGTGTACCGCATGTACCACAACTACCATCCGATGGATCCGGACTATTCGGCATCATTCCTAAATCTTTTCTTTCCCTAATTTCTGTTCTCATTTCTTGTCATCTATCGTGAGTTATCTGTCGATGTGCCGCAGAACGTGGATTATCATGTTCCTGATCAACCTCTATAGGATGGCGCACCATATCTTTAAGAGTATTTTCATACTCTTTAAGGTGAGCCTCTGGTAGCTGTCTCAGAGGATAATCATACATAGCATCGGCACCTTCCTCCAAATAAGAAGCATCCGATTGCGTACCATAGCCACCATCGGATGGAGATTGTGAACTTTCTGACGCATATTGATCATCTCCGGATGGAGATTGTTGACTTTCTGACGCATATTGATCCTCTCCGGATGGAGATTGTGGACTTTCTGAGGCAGATTGATCCCCTCCGGATGGAGATTGTTGACTTTCTGAGGCAAATTGCTGACCTACGCCTCGAGATTGTTCAGATTCCGTTCGTGATGCTTCAGCTACGTTAGGAGATACTACGTCGTCTAAGTAATTTTCCATGTTTAATTTTTGATAAAAACCTCCAGATATTTTTATTAAAGTACTTTAATAAAAATATAATAACTACCTTTGTTAAAGAATTTATATCTTTAACAAGTGAGGAAAGAGTAGTTATTTATAAATGATAAGCATGTATAAGATTTTAACTTATATTATGGTAGGCTAAACACCACACTAACCAATAACCTCCATACCCACGCCTTTTATATTTACAGTAACTAGCCCTCAAGATGAATTGAACATCTATCAATATATTCAGAATATTTTGCTCTACCTTTGAACTATAAAGGCCATGAAATATATAAGCGATGATGCAATATAAATAATTACTTTTAATAATTGCTTAGTGCGAAGCAAGTGCTTCGATAAAAACCATTAAAAGGAGGGACATCGAGGAATCGAACCTCTTAATATCTGCAATATAAATGTAGAACCATCTACTTAATGTCCCTGATGTATATTTATACATACTGATATGCCCACTATATATAATTTACACACCAGCAATCCTAAAACTACAAACTTAACAAGATAAATATTAAAAGTCATTCATATTATTTCAAATTATTATTATTATTCATTTGAATTTCTATGAATTGTATTCTAGAAGTAAGCAGAGTAGCTTTGGCGTCTGACCTAACTTTGTCCCTGTTTAAACCTTCTAAATCTTTTATTATTTGATTTTTTAATCTAAATTCATAATCCGTCGTCGGAGTTGCGGGAATTTTTGTATAAACACCCTGTGCATAAGCAATTTTGTGATCCAATATTTTAATAAAATTATAATAATTATTTCTTTGTTCTACCGCAGTTTCCAAGTCCATTTTCTTGAATTGGTTTAAAATATGCGAATTATAATCAATATGTTTACAGATATCATCTTTGATAGGTACTTCACCACCAGGAACGTTAAAACCTGGTCCAGGATTAATTCTTTTAGGCAAAAATACTGATTGTGGATCTAACCCTGGTAAAGCTCTATTTAAATCAGTAGAAGGTAGTTCAGCAGCTGATGTTACTTCTTTACCTTTGTCTAACGATTGAGGATCACTCCCTGAAACTCCGCTGTTCCCATTTCTATTACCATCATAATAAGGGTGTAGTTCTCTATCAATACCTTTACCTTTATCCACTTTTTTGCCTGTCTCAGGTTCATCCAAATCCATAGCGTTGTACAACTTAGGTTTAGCATCAACATTTGTAGATTCGCCACCTAATTTGATAGTATCCATACCAAAAAATAACTCTTTAAAACTGAAATTAATACCTTTAATACCTAAGTATTCCGTTAGTCAACCTATGATGCCAGTATTAAGAGTTCAGCCTAATAGACCTATAGCCACATTGTTTCAAAATTCACAGTATTCTATATGAAAACTCCCAGAAATAGAATATTTAACCATTGCTAAGATTGTAACCGTAATAATTGCCCCACAGAATTTTGCTAACGTAAAGAATGCCGATGTTTTTCTTATTAATAAATAAAAGTAGTTTCGCATATTTTGGGGGGGTAATGGTCTAGCAAAAAAAAATTACCAGTAATTTTCATTGCTAGATATGCCATTACTATTGTTTTATTAGGTAATGGTAAAAGTTTAAACTTTTTAAACAACCTATAACAAAGTAACAGATAATTAGGCTTAATTTAATATAGAAATTAAATTATATTAAACTAATATTTAATACGTTAAACATTAACCATTTCACTTAACTATAGCTAGCAATTACGCAAAAAAAAATCTAATTTAGATATAAGTATATCTAAATAACTTTTTAAGTATTCTTATCTAAGACTTGAACTTAGATCTAGATATTAGGAATATCCTGCTCTACCATTGAGCTAATAAGAGTTTATAATATATAAACTCTATTAAATAAATATTTTTGTTATTAAATAGTTTATTGTAATATAGCTTATATAATATAAAGATATTATATCTTTGCACTTAAGCAAGAAATGAATATAAAAAATATTAAATATTTGCATTTAAGCAACGTATAATAATAAGAAAGCCATCATTAAAGCAAATAAACCCGTAGCTTCTGCAAAAAAAAACCTAATATGGCGTATGAAAATAATTGACCTCTTAAAGAAGGATTTATGGCTACACCTAAGATTAATGCACCGAAAACTACACCTATACCTACACCAGCTCCTATAAGACCTGTAGTTGCTAATCCTGTTCCAATAATTTTGGCTGCTTGTATCATTTTTAATTTAATTAAATCTCATACAGAGGAAACCTCTATAAGTTTAAATTGCTCTTTAATATCTAATATAAATTAGCTATTAGCCATCTAGAATTTTTAGAACATAAAATTTACAAATAAAATTTTAGTACTTTGCAGGTCCCTTTAAAAGAACCATCAAAAGAAGGGACATGGAGGAATCGAACCTCTTAATATCTGCAATAAAGTATAACCATCTACTTCATGTCCCTGATGTATATTTTTAATAAAGCTTAATTTATTATAATATACATCAACATTATGACAACTTAATGGCTACAATGTTAGTTATTATCCATGTGTGTGTTAGCACATAAATTTAAACTACTAGTTATAATATCACTTAATATATTAGCACCTAATCTAAGACCTAATTTAAAATAGTGACAGTATTACACGTATTGTAGTAACTATACAGGATACATCAAACTGAGGTAACATAAATGTAGAAGCAATCATACAAATAAAAAAAAAAAAGAATACCACTAACACTTTGTAAAGGTAAACTTACAAATGCATGAGGTCTTGGCGGACTACTCAAGGCTCATTCCAAACTGTTATAACTTCTGTTTAACAGTTTTTAAACTATAACTATAGAATTGTGAAGTTAATCAAGGGTATATGCTGGTAGCTTTACCTTAAACTAATTGTAGATAATCTACGTATAAAAATAATCATGTAGCCACCTGACTAGTAATACTACCTAGGCAATCGAGGAACATGTGATAAAATACCGCTACGGTCTAGGGAATTTTCTAACATATGATAAAACACCGGTTTTTCCTAAGTATGGTCCTTGCCGTATATCAGCCTCAGCAACGGGAGGATTTAGAGATGCTATATGGGCTCGAGCATGCCCTATATAAGCATTATACGCAGTTTCTTGAGCCTCCCCATATCTTACCAAGTGTGATATATGGCTTTCATTAGGTCGGTGTACCATCCCAGCGTCATCTAAATGAGTTAAAAGATCATCAAGATAAAGACTATCTCACATCTCTAGTCCATTTACTGGATCCATCGCCATAGCTTGACCAATAGAAATAATAGCATTCGCTGATCAATGATAATTAGCTATAGCATCATTAGTATTAGCCATTACCTGCATTATGGCCACAAAATAAGCAGGAGCACTTTGTAAAGGTAAACTTACAAATGCGTGAGGTCTAGGTGGACTGCTTAAGGCTCACTCTAAACTGTTAGAACTTCTGTTTAACAGAGTTTGTAAGCTATCACCATAGAATTTCTGGATTTAATCAAGGGTATCGGCTAGTAGCTTTACCTTCAACTAACTGAACATAAACTAGGTATAGGAACAGTCATGTAGCAGTTACGCTAATGATACTACCAAAACTACTAATTAAATTTCAACCTGCAAAGGCGTCGGGGTAATCGCTTATTCTTTCTAGGCATTCCTTGTAGCGCTGTTTATAAAATAAAAACTAAGCCTTATTCTAAGAATATAAATATACCTATATTACTATAGGAGTTGGACTATGTCTTTATCCATAATTATGGATATATCACGTTTAGCCTCTGAAGATTCTACTAAAATAATAAACTTATACCATTTATATACCTAATAGTTTCCTGCTAATTGTCCTAATAATTATTATACGTATTAATAACGAATATCTGGGTTATTCGGATGTTTTAGCAATTTATGATATGCAAAATATAATGTTACCATTATAAAGGGCCTACAATTTGACCAAGGAAATGTTGTGGGAAGAATGTTACATTACAAACAAATTGGACTATGTCTTAATGGTACAGACTTTACGCTATACCATCTCTTTCGTGTAGTCTCTGAGGATCCTACTAGAATAAATCTATATTATCCGTTGGTTTCCTGCTGATTGTCTAGATATACTTAAGATTTTTACTTATAAAATTAAATATGAATTTTATATAGTACTTAAGCCTTTAAGAGTTTCCAGCATATAGAAAGATTTGAAGGGGCTAATGTCATTACCTTTTATTTATATCACGAGGAGTTGATTGTAATATTCAATATTCACCATTTAAAAACACAAACTGTGTTGTATCAATGTTTTTTTTAATCTTTGTTCACCTTACATTAAAATGTTGTCTAGTAGCGTTAATAGAAGGAAAAATAAATTCTTTATTTTCCTTATTATAACCAAAAACTAAACTACCACCTATACCATATTGAGGTGAAAGCTTACCAGTTTTCCCTTTATAAGGGTGAGTATTATTTAAATAAAACTCTTTAATCCCTTGTCTAATAGCTTCTATTGTCTCTGGTGATGTAGTGGTACCATATTTAGGATGGTTTTCTTTTTTAAACCGTTCTTTCAATTTATTTATAGTGCAGATACTGTGAGTAAAACCAAAAGAACTCCCAGCTATTTTAAATATATTGTAGCTTGGATTGTAATGATCTATCCATTTTTGTTCTAAGGTTATACAAGTTATAGTATCGTTTGTACAAAATTCTAATATACCTAAAGAGAAATTTGTAAGTTTATGTTTAAACATAGCTCTGTTTATTACAGATTTACCATTGCCAGACTTGGCATGGTAATAATGACTAGTCATTCTTTTAGTCAAATTAATACTACTTCCTATATATGTCTCATTGTTTATGTTATTTATAAACATATAAACACCAGGTTTGTTTCTTAAACTTTTGTATATTTCTGTCTTACTTGTTTCAATATTTCTGAAAAACATTATGAAATTATTTGGTGAAGGACTATTACTAGTCTTGGAACTTGAACTTGAATATTTTATTTTCTTTTGTGATAAAAAGGCTCTTCTTTTTAACCAAACCCCTATGAAAAGTAATCAGAAGTGTGCTTTTCCTATAAATCTGTTATATTCTAACCCTATCATTTTGGGTACTCAGAAATATCATGCACTAAATAATGCAAATACTGCTCCCATACTTAAAACGTAGTGGAAATGCGCGACAACGTAATACGTCTTATTGTATACTCTAGAAAAAATATACACCTCTACTTATATATTTATACTAAGAAAAATATTTTAATAATAAAAATAACTTATAAGAGGATTGGACTAACTCTTTATTAATTTTAAGTATATTAAAAATTAAATACATTGCGTATAGTCTCTACAGACCGACATAAACATTATATATATATATATTGTTTATATAAGCCCACGGTATAGCTTACAATAATCTCGCGATATACTAGCATTAAAGTACTTATTATAAATTCCACCGTTCGCTATATATTATAATAATATATATTACGGATTAAACATTAACTTAATAAAAGGACATAAAAATTAAAGTTTAATCAAGCAATGTGACAACACAACACATATACCAAAAGTAAAATAGCTTTTTTTTAAGTATCAGCAGTAAAGTAAATAAAAAAGGTGCTAGGTATGATGAAAGATTTTTTTTTATAATTTAGCGTCTTGTCTAGAAACAGTATGATAATTAAAAAATTTAAGATAAGATATATTTTTATAACCCAATAAAGGATATTTATTAAAATGATCAAATATAAGTCTCCTAGACTCCGCATTATAGAGATGTAAACGATAATACTGAAAGTTTCCACCAAGTTTAGGCTTATCTTTACAAATGGTATTATTGCTTTTGAAGTATATTTTTATTCAATTAAAAATATGTAATTCATCATTTTGTCCAATAGAAAAAGCGCTTTTTCTTAATTGACCTTTTGCATTAAAGACTAAATTAAAATTACCCTCTGCTTCTATAAACCCAGATAATCAAGGAGAAAAATAATAAGGCAATGTTGAAATAGAAGCTAAATTGTCCAAATATTTTAATTTGTTCTTATATTTATTATTTCTATGGACTAAAAACATACCTATATCTTTTTTTAATAAACAATCCTTAACAAATTCTAATTGACATTGTTTTCTTGCAGTTAATAAGGGATATTTTGCTAATATAACAAATACTTTAGCTAAATCATTGCTATTGCTAGCGATTCATGTAACATAACTACTTTTTCTTTCAATTACTACTCTACCACCTACAACTTCTTTTATTTTATTAAGCATAGTAACATTTTCTGGCATATTCTTTAAAGAAATTACTATACGTATAATAATACTATTAGACTTGTTTGAGTTTAAATTACTGGTAATAGTACCATCTCCTTCTAGTAAACCTACAAAAAATTGTTCTATATATGTCTTATCTTCTACAGTTAAATTAGACTTTTTTAGAATATTACTCCGAGGTTTGGTTGAAGAATTGGACTGTTCATTACTTAATTCCTTTACTACTTTACTATGGTTTAGTTTATCGTGGAATGCTATATCAAGTGAAGCATTAGCTAAAACAACTCCACTTACGAATAAAATATAAATTAATTTAACCTTTCATAACTAAATAAATAACCATTATATATTTTTTTACTTAATGCACTTGTTTTTATAGTAAGATGGTTTAAATTTAGAGCCTTAGCTGCTAAGGTTACTCCATCATATTTATTTATACAATTTAAGTTTTTATCATAAACAAATATTGCCTTTCTAATATGGCTATTATTATTAATATTTTCTATTAATATTTTACAATCATTAGATTCTCAATTACTTATTTTAGGTTTATCTTCAATATGGTATGGCACATTATCTAAGTATCATTCACCCCTAAATAATTTATTTTCTTTGATAACATCTACGAGAGTAGGGTGATTAGATTTAATTAATTTAGCCATAGTAAGTATCGATGGAAATATAACTAACAATTCTTTATAAGAATTATATACATAAACTGGATATGCAGAGTTAGCTTCCATCATCCTTATTTTACTTTCTAGGGAATGATTTTTATTATAAAAAGGATTATTTTCTCCGGTTAAACGTCTGGCTATTAAACCTTTAGTCTCTAAAGAATGTGTCCTGTTTTTAGCTAATTTAGACAGAAGATTTTTAGTTTCTTCTGTATGTACGTAACCTAAAGAAGAATAACCTTGTTTTAAGACATTGTAATAAGGAACTACACTTGTTATGTAAAAAGTTTCTCTATTACTGATATTTTTAATATCTACATATTCTAATATTAAAAGAGAAAAATTATGTTTGTCATACTTAAGTAAAGCTTTTATTATAGGCATATTTGAATTTTGTTTACTCTTTAAAAAAGAAGTATTAAGATAATTTTTCATTCTATTAGCTAAATGTATAGAACTTCCGATGTATACATGTTTATTTATTTTATTAACAAAACAATATATACCTGATTTATCCTTTTCTTGTTTTAATATTAAATCTCTATTCTCTTTAAAGTTTGAATATACTTTGATAGGTGTAAATTGTTCTATCTTATCTTCTTTTTCTAAACAAGGTTTATTACTTAATTTTCTATGATTGTTTATTAATTTATACTTTATTACACGGACTATATCTTCATTAACAGTAAATATACTACTGCGTAATGGACTACGTTTAGTCTCTGAGGATCCCACTAAGAAATTAATCTGGTTTCCTGCTGATTGCTCAAAATTATACATTTTAACTTCTATCATTAAGATACTTAGTAGCATAATTGTTAGAACTTCCCAGCATACGGTAATCTTTAAAGGGAGAGCTAAGTGGATTATTAACCCTCCAATTGTGAACATGAATACGAAACCTAAAGCAAATAACATTGAAGGTGTTAAGTGTAAAGATCCACCGTAACATGTAGCTCGGGGTAGGGCCTTCGATCATTTCAGATCTAGTTGGCTTTATGTTTCACAAAAACAGTGATAGATATCTATATATTTTTGCTTAAGTACTTGTTTAAGGCACTGTCTATTACTAGTAACCCGGACCATTCCTTCAAATTTCATATCATATACTCTACTAACGTATATCACTTAGAAATCAGCATGGCGTCTGGCCTCTACGCTTTTAGATAAAATAAATTTATTTTACTCAATAGACCTTTAATCTATCGAATTACACTTTCGTGTAACCACTTAGTTCGACGATAATCCTTCGTAATTTATATTCTTATTTCAGGATGTCTCTCGAGTTTGCCATGTTAGCAAAAGGTAATCCAAATTGACTATTTACCACCTAATAACTTATTTTTCCTAATAATTTGTATTTCATAGATTCATGCATATGAGGTAAAAGGTTGTGCATATTTCTTTTTATAGATTTGCTATTTATATAAATTATAGGATAACCTCTTTGTGTATGTATATTACACTCTAAGTTAAACTTAATAGTTAGTATATTCAGAATAAATACAACTTCTTTTACTGTAAAAGATTCTGTTTGAATTCTTACCCCACTATTGTACGTACCATCACACATGATTCAATGAGCAATACCTTCTCAAGTTAACAAGTTGAATAAGTCGGCCGGAACTATTTTTTTTCCGTCCACATAAAAAATATTGTATAATTCAGTAAAACAAGGTAAAGTTCTCGTGGAGAAAGCTAAGCCTATGTGCTCCTTTTTATGGATTAACGACTTAGTAACGTAAGGACCCTTACTACAATAATGACTTAGTTTAAAAAATACAGAGTATAAATACTCTAAATGTTTAAGGGTTTGTTTAAAAACAAACCTCGCGTCACTTTTGTTTGGTCTACTAATATTACCATCTGAAATTATAATGCCTATAAGGATAGACCGTAGATTATTAGGTATTTTTATAGATTTTCTCTCTAAAGCTGTAAAGCGTGGATAACCTACTGTAGAAGATAGGTTAGTACCATAGGGTACTATTGCTCTAGAGTTATCCATCAGATTTGTTTTACCTTTGCTTTTGGTCACATAAGTCTTACTAAAGGACTCCGACAACCAACTGAAAATTTTAATACCGGTTGGAACGGCGATAATTAAAGTCGCGGCCGTGAAATAGGCTCTTGTCGTATTAGATATTTTAAAAATCTTTAAATAAATTTCCCATAAATTCTGAAAAACTAGTATCTGACTTAGAACCCAGAGGAGAATCCTGAGCAGAAGGCTGAGCAGAATCCTGAGCAGAATCCTGAGCAGAATTCTGAGCAGAATTTTTACTAGAGGATTCTAAGTCAGGCTTAAAAGTACTTTGAGTACTGCTTTTAGGTATACTAGGTGATTTTGATTATAAATCAGGGTTAAAAGTACTTTGAGTATCGCTTTTAGGTAGTTTAGGTGACTCAGTACTAGGAACTTGAGTACTAGTAGTGCCTTGAGTACTAGAACTTTCATAAGTAGGAACTTGTGAAGATCTCTTTAGATGCAATTGCTTTGTAATTGGTAGGGTTTTAGCCTCCAGCTCCATTGCCTTTTCCTTTACATTACCGTTAAAAACAAAATAACCTAATATAATTAGAATAAAAAGGAAACTTATCGGCCAATTTTTAAAAAATTGCGGACTCTATCATGATTAAATGTGTTTATGCACTATATTATGTAAAAACCAATAACATAACACGAAAAAAACATTAAACCTCTTGCGTATTAGTCTCTGAGGAACCCTTAGTTGCAATACTTATAATTTTTTTTACTCCTTTGTCTTCTAAATGTTTTCCTTCAGTTATCATAATGTAGACTTTTCTGAATTTAAGATAACTAGTATATTTACCCGCGAAAAGATTATATTTCTCAAAATAACTTATAAGCTTAAAAGCTGTTTTAAAGCCGCTACTCTTATAACACCAAATCCCCGTATGGTATTGAGATATATTACCCATTTGCAATTCTTCATATAGTAATTCTAAAGGCAGTTTGTCATTTTGTTTTAGAGAATATTCTAGTCTTACACTATAACCAGTGCTATGTGTTTTACTTTTTACAACGCTTATATGAAAACAACCGTCTGCTTGAGTAAAACCAGCTAATCAGTAGTTATCTAAAGTTAGTTTTTTTAAAGGGGGAAAAATGTAAATACTAAAATGTTCACTATAATTATGTTTAATTAGTTGGTCATATTTGTAATTACTCAGTAATTTACCATTTATTAAAGAAAGAATAATAAGCAAACCAGCTTTATTTTTACAAATATATCTAACTGCTTTTTTGTCTTTAATTTTATAAACATTACCATAGCCAATCCGCTTTTTTATATAGTATGCCAGCGAAGTATCTTCTTCTGCAAATATAATGTATAATTGTTTATAACCAAACCAACCATCTCCTTCAATTAATCCAGCCAAAAAATAGCCAAACTCGTTTTCAGTAAGAGATACTCTTTTGGTTACATGTTCAGATATAGGAAGTAAATTTTTATAACTAATATAAGTATTCTTAGTAACTGCCGTAGCTTTTGTACTAAAACCAAAGTTGCCTGCTGATTTTCTTTTAAATAAATAGATTGTTCCGAGCGCAATTAATACGAGTGGACTATTTATACAAGAGTTTCCAGCATATAGCAAGATTTTTACCGTGGACACAAGTTTATCCACGTCTAGACCTACTGTATACATGTGGTGCGTGGTTTTTACTGTATTTCTAATGTTACAGATAAAAATGTGGACTATATCTTATACTTATGATTTATTTGCATGACCTTTAGTTTGGTTTTCAATGGTAAAGTAATTCATATTATGTCTTAACTTTCTTACTAATTTAAGATTTTCAAGAGATATAGGCTGTTTAGCCAAAATGATAATAGATATCTCTTTTCAGATATGAAAAGACTTGTTTTTACTAGTTTTAAGTGGATAGTTAGAAAAATAATCTATAATAGTAGTAACGCTTAGTTTTTTACTATCATTACAAGATACACTTAATCTAAACATAGTATTAGTATAATTTAACTTATTTTTAATGTCTTTATTAACTGTTCTGAGCTTTGCCTTAGTACTTGTATTTAAGATTAATCCTATTTGGTTTAAAACCTTTTCCGCGTTTTTTTGGTCTAAGATAAATAAAAGGCGTACATAGTTTGCCTTTTGGCTATTATCTATTTTAACCGAAAAACAACCTTCTGCGTCTGTAAATCCGCTCAGTCAAGCATCATTAAGACTAGGCTTTTTAAGAGTTTCTATTAATTTAGGTACTTCTCTACTGTAAAACAAAGGAAAATTTAATCGACTTGCCTCGATTAAAGCCTTATTTCATTTAGTTAATTGCTCCACTCTATGTGGTAAAACCATATTACCATTTAACAAAAAATATAAGAGCAAAACACCTTTATTATCAGACACTATATATCTAGAATATTTTCTATTTCCATTATTATCATAAAAATGTTTAACTATACCTATTTTTAAAGTTTCACATATTTCATGTAAAACTCTATCATCTTTTTGTGTAATAACCAAAGATGGTCTACCCTTATGTTCTAAGATTGCACCATCTCCTTCTAAAAACCCCACAAATCAGGATAATCATGTATTATCTTTAGTAAATTCACTATTAAAAAAGCATGCATAATTTTCTTTAAATAAATCATAACTATTTCCACGTATAGTCTCTGAGGATCCTGGTTCATTTTCTAACCTAGTGCTGACATGTTGCATTCCGTAAATATCGCAGAAGGTAGAAAAAAAGTTTCCTGCTGATTGGGCATTCCTATTAGCATTTAAACTGTAAAAAGTATCTAATAAGTTCCCTAATTTTGCGTCGGCATTTTTTATCCTGGACTTAGTAAGCCAGAAGCATACGATATGCGGACATACTAAAGTAATAAATATACTACTTATAGTAATTAGAAACAAAAAAAGGTGGCCGTTCCAGCCTACAGTGGAATTTATTACCTTATAGTCACCTATAAGGAAAGCCAGCCATTGACTTCAAACAACAAATCCTAAAACTCCAATGGACATCATAGCGTAAACCATACCTAAGTACCCAAACACACTCTTGTTTGAGCTAGCAGATATAGTAGTACTGATTATACCAAATCCTGGTATAATTAGGATGTAAACTTCAGGGTGCAATACTATAATCAACTTATAAGAATATTTTTTTTTTAATACATTTGATATATTTATATTTAAGCCGTTATAATTTAACCTGAATAGTTTTTCAATTATGCATGTTAAATGTTTTTATCTGAATGTTGTTTTAAGATGAGTAATAAAGCATTACGATCAAATTTTTTATAAGCAATATCAGCGGCTGTATTAAAACCCTTTGTTCAGGGTTTATAAGGAGAAGATTTCAATTTATACTCTAATGGATATTTACTACCTTATATTGTTCTAATACAGAAATATATCTGAATTTTTTTTTTACGTTGTTATAGGTTGGACTCTATCTTTATCCTCTATAATTTCATTTATTATTAAACTTGACTCACGCTTTACCTAATACACTGTGAGGTAAAGCGGAATAGGCCTTAAGATCTTTTAACTCAAAATATTGATCGATTAAAAATAACCTTTGTTTTTTATTTGAAAAACATGGACACTTTAAAATATAAGATTGGAATATCTCAATGTCGTTTCTTGCTTGTATAGATCATTTATAATAACCGTTTTGACTTTTATCAAAATAAACATTACCTCCTAAAATATCTTTAAAAGCCATCACGTCAACTAATAATTTATTAGTTACAGAGATAGTAAGTTGAGGTATACTATTTTTAATAGAATAAGTAATCGTACCATCTGCATCAAAAAACCCCGAAAATCAAGCGTTATCTATTGTAATAGAATTAGCATATTTTATTTTTATGTCTAAGTTTAAGCAAATGGATTCTAATTGTTTTATTCTGGACGTATGTCTAATATTACCGTTTATTCTATTAATAAGATCTATCATACCTTTTTTATTATGTAGTCTATACCTAAGTGCTTTTACTCCAGATCTTAATTTTAAAGATCCACCCAATTTTTGTTTAATAATAGCTAAAGCATGTTGATCAGATAACCCCATAGTGATTTCGCAACTAGGATAGCCTGCTTTGCTTAATAAAAGAGATCCATCTCCATCAATAAGACCGGCTAACCACTCATTTCATGCTTTATCACTTCTGGGTACGGAATTTGCCTGTAAATCTGGTTTAATTATAGAGGATAATGGACGTGTAGTCTCTGAGGTTCCTACTTGGAAATTAAATCCTTTTGTTACCGGCTGATTGTCCGACATTAATAAGATTTTCACTTTATAGGGATGTAAAAAACAATATGTTAAAAATACACCACTTATTAATAAAGTACTCATTAATGAATAATCGGAGTTCCAGCATATAGTCCATGTCATTAGATAAATTACTTTATCTACGGGCCACTGTTGACCGAAAAATCAGAAAAGATGTTGGTAAAGTACAGGATCACCACCACCAGCTGCTTCAAAGAATGATGTATTAAAATTACGATCCGTTAAAACCATAGTAATTGCCTAATTATTATCTTGATTTGCGAGACATGATCTCATGATAGTTATACTATCTTATAAACTTATGCTTAAGCATAAATTTAGAGCAAATTCTCATATACTCACGTATATGTTGGGACCATATTTTATTTATTTAAGTTGTAAAAGTTTTTTAGATGATCTCATACAAAAATGGTTCTGTTATCATTCATTCCTAATTTTATATGTTTTACATAATCCATGTTAAGCTTATGACTTAAAGAACCCTGATTAAAGAGTTCTACAACCTTTATTCAATCTTTATAATCTAAAAATTTTGTACCGAATAAAGGATATTTTTCAAGATAATCTATAACAGCTAAATTACCTTTTAAGCTGGTAGTTCTAACTCTATATTGAGGGTTATCACTATCACTTCTAATTGGTTTTACTAGACATGCAAAACTTCTAGCAATTTCCTCTAAGAAGAACAAAATATCTCTTTTATCATTATCTCTTCGTCTTTGAGATAATTCAAATTTACATTCTATTTTAGGGTATTTTCCCGATTCAGTACTTCTAAGTGAGAAATGACCATCCGCTTCTATAAATCCTGATAATCAAGCATTAGATGTCATAGAATCAGTATTTAAGGCCTTCTTTTCAAAAGAGGTGCATTTATATTGATTATATCAGTCTATTAATCTATTTAAAGCGTAGATTTTGTTAGTTTTCATATTACCATTAAGTAGAGATACTAACAATAATAAACCATCTAAGTTGTTTACAGTATATATATAAGCATTTTTACCTTTCTTTCTAGAAATAGATCCATGACCTAACTCTTTTTGAATTAAAAGGGCTAAAGGCAAATCTTTTAAGTTAAATACTATTTGAATAGATGGGTAGTTAAGACTACCCTTAACAGATCTGGCGGTTTTTGGTACATGTATTGTACCATCTCCTTCTATAAGACCTGCAATGTAATGAGCAAATTCTGTATTTATATTACTTTCAAATAAAGCATGACTTGTATAGTGTTTTAAACCATGTTTATTATATAAAACATTTTGGCATGTTGTGTTAAAAAAAAAAAACTTGCAATAACTTGCAAAAACAATACAACAAATAAACTCTGGCGTGTAGTCTCTGAAGATCCCTAATAAGTGTAAACTTAATAGGTTTCCTGCTGATTGTGTGAAATTAATGTATCACAGTTTCCAGCAAATAGCCAAATTTAAAGCCGGCACAATTTCGAGTTTACCGGCTAATACTGGTAAAGATAATAATAATAATACTGCAGTAACTACTACTGCTCATCCAAATAAGGCTAATTTGTGTAATCTTATACCTGGACTTCTCATATTAAGTATAGTAGTTATAAAGTTTACAGCACCTAATAAACTACTTATACCTGATAAGTGTAATCCAAATATAGCTAAGTCTACACTAGGTCCACTGTGACTCTGTGCTCCACTTAGTGGAGGGTAACAATTTGGTTGATAACCTCATTTTAGCGTTTTAGCCTTTAAATAAATAAAGATATTAACCATTTCTAAAACTATCGTTATACGCAGTATATCTCTATACTGTTCGGACTATACCTTCATCTTGATGGGATTAAACTATAGTAAATTATGACGGGTCTTTGCGCAACTTTATTATAATGTTTCTTATATCAGACAACTTAGTGAAATTACCTTTATCTTTATGATATGTTATAGCTCATATTCTATATTCTAAAGATTTTACTCCTTTCATTGTATTTTTAAAGAAATCTATAATATTTTCAATTGCTCTAGAGTTAGTAGTATCTAGTATATAATGGTCATGTAATTCTTTATATCTAACCGCGGTTTTGATATGTAATATAATACCTATAGCGTCTAATACTATTTTATCTAACTTTTGTGTTAAAGCAAACCCATGTACTACTCTAGTGGAAGTTTTATTGACTAGATAAAAACTACCTTCTGCTTCAATAAAACCCACTAGTCAACTTTTAGTCATCACTAAATGGATGGAATCTACATTAGTCAAAGGTAATTTGGCATTATTTCAAGCAGGAGACATATAATCCTTGTCAGGTTTAGTATTTTTAATAGCTAAAAGTTTTGTATTTTTCTCTTCTTTAGTGATAGATATATTATTTAAAATAGCTAATGCTTTTTTTAATTTTATATAATCAAAATATTTAGTCGTTAGAGGATAGGAGTCAAAAATAGGCAGTAAAATTGATTCTAAAACTTTTCTATCCCTAATAAAGTATTGTGCTTTGCTACCATCTTTTCTAATAGAACCTACTTTTAACTCTTTTTTTATATAATTAAGAATTCGGACATTATACCCTGATGGAGTTAATTTATAACTTAGCCCTCATTTAGTTGATGTACCAGTTCCTTGCTGTGAAATATGAAAATTACCGTCTCCATCTGTAAACCCAACTAATCATTGTTCAAACAAAGCTCGATTTGAAATTTTTCCATTAAGATGTTCTTCGTTAAGTCTCTGATGGCTAGTAAACAAACGTTTGTTTACTAACCAGGCGCATTGTCTCCATGATGTACACATTTTTACATACGTACTGTTTATAATTCTATTAATTATAAATAGACATGAGTAGTGTACTACGTGTAAAGTATAAAAATTTTTAATATTTACTAGAAGAGGTTCGCGCATCGAGAAGAATTTACTTTTTTTTTATGTCACCATAAAATAACTCCCTACCTTTTTTAAGAGTTCAACCAGTTCCTGCTCCATTTTCTATACCACTAGCAAATAAGAATAATAATAAACTAGGTGGTAATAACCAGAAACTTATATTATTAAGTCTAGGGAAGGCCATGTCGGGCCCTCCTACTAGTAATGGTAATAAGAAATTACCAAAACCACCGATTAAGGCTGGCATGACCATGAAAAATATCATTAATATAGCGTGAGCTGTAATGATACTATTATATAATTGATTATCTGCAATATATTGAACACCAGGTCCACTTAATTCTAATCTTATAAGAACAGAAAAAGCCGTACCCACTAATCCAGAGAATAAAGCAAAGATTAAATATAAAGTTCCAATATCTTTCGCATTTGATGACAAGAATCAACGTTCAGTTCAAAGACTTATGCTTGTTTTTAATACTGAGATATTAGACTGATGTGTCTCTTCAGGTTGTCCTAACATGTATTCATTATATGAAACATATCCGGAATGGCTACGATGGCTAGCAGACAAGCAATGACTCCATAACGCTATTCCATAACGTAATAAAATTATTACGAGGTATTAGGTAGGTTTAAATTTAAAATAAACGGATTAAGATAGTTTTTCGCTAAGCAAGTGCTAAGCAAGTGTTTAGTAATAAACTATCTTAAGAGCCCTAAGAGATTAGCTACTTAGGAATTTATTAACTATACCCGGTATATAAAACCCTTTTAAATATAAGATTTTTTTTTACTTGAAGAGATAAGTTATGTTTCCTTATAAGACTCGAACTTATAATAAGCATAGTTATAATATTATGCTTACACCTATAGGATTAGCCATAACTTGTTTTTAATTAATTTAAAACAGGGGGTGGCAAGAAAAAGATAATCTAATATAGCTGTCCGAATAACAAAAAGATTTAAATATTACTAGTTCTCCATTCATATTTAGCATTTAGCTCTCTCGAAAAGTTTTCTGCCTCTATTGCAGCTCTGTTATTTAATGACTCTTTTTTTAGATTGACCTTATATTTACTGAAATAGATAAACTATTTACTAGGTCAGTATATTTAAATATATAGATTTTTCTTTTCTGTAAGGAAAAGTATTTATACAACTAACTATAGCTATTACATATGAGGATTTATTTGGTATACTTATTAGTATAGGCTAGAAGGATAATTAGTATCATTCAGGAACTATACTAGGTGGATTTTTCAGGGATTAGCTATTTAGGATTTTACCTGAAAATAAAAGTAAACATTTACTTAAAAAAAGGCAAGTAGTTTAGATTAACTAATTTTGAGTAATATAATAAATACCACTTTAGTTTTTCTTTAGATTTACTATATTTAAACTATAGTGGCCACGGCCACTATAATATACCTATACCACTAGAAAGACTAACATTAGCACAATTCCATATAACATTCGCAGGATTAGCAAACAGATGTGGGATAGTTTACACACATAAATTACCTGGCATAGGTATAGTTGTTAAACTAGAAGCAGTAGTCGCAACAACAGTACTAGTTTAACAACTATAATAGACTATGCATTTATTGTTAAGTAAACCATAGTTTTTTGGTATTTATAACAATTAAACTATTTTATATCAAACATATAAAAGGTACTATAATTAAGAAGTTAAATAATATATAAGTAAATACCTTGTATTCCCTTCAGTACATAAGTATTATATAAATATAAAATATGTATGTCACAATTAACTAAAAAGAAATAGTGTTTAAATATTTAGAATTTAACACATAGATATTTATATATTGTATATGAAAATGTGTAAATATGAGACGAGAACTACGGAAAAGTTTCTACTACTCTAGAAACTACCTTACCAGCTACTGTTACCACAGTTTCTACTGTAACACTTGAAGTACTTTCCGCTATAATAGTACTTCAAGGTATAAGCGGTGTAACTCGTTCAGCAGCTTCTGCTGCTTCTGCTGCTTCTGCTGCTTCTGCTGCTGCTGCTGCTGCTGCAGAAACAGGTGCTCCTATAGCTAGCAGTTCTGCAGTTAAAGAATACCTAGTAGGTTCAACTTCTTTTTTGTCCTCATAAGATGTATTTAAATCTATTAAACTATTTTCCATTAAAGTTATAAAAGGTACTATAATTAAGAAGTGACAGAAATATATCACTGTACTTATTTGTCCAAATTCTATAAATGGAGATTCTACGTGTTTAGCACCTAACACCATTAATATTAAGAAGTTAGCCACGAAAATGTAAAAAGTTATTTTACTTAAAGGTCTAAATTGCATACCTCTAGATCTACTTAAGTCTGTAAATGGCATGGCTAATATTACCAATATAGCACTAAGCATAGCTATAACACCTAACAATTTGTTAGGTATACTTCTTAATATAGCATAGAAAGGTAGTAAGTATCATTCAGGAACTATAGCAGGTGGAGTTTGCATTGGGTTAGCTACAACGTAATTTTCACTATCACCTAATACGTTAGGCATGAAGAATACGAATAAACTTAACACAAATATAAATAAAAAGATTGTAATTAAATCTTTAAATAAGAAATAAGGAGCAAAAGGTAATCTATCGTAGTTACCTGAAACACCTAAAGGATTACCTGACCCTGCACTATCGTGAAGAGCTATTAAGTGCATTAACACTAATGCAGCTAATACAAAGGGTAATACAAAATGTAATGCAAAGAATCTATTTAAAGTTGCATTATTAACGGAAAAGCCCCCTCAAATAAACTCAACTATATCTTGTCCTATTCAAGGTATAGCACTCATTAAGTTAGTTATAACTGTGGCACCTCATAAAGACATTTGCCCATAAGGTAAAACATAACCCAGGAAGGCTGTAACGATCATTAATATAAATATAAATGTACCGATAGTTCATACTAATGTTCTAGGTGCTCTGTATGACCCATAGTATAAACCTTTACCTATGTGTAGGTAAACTAAGAAAAAGAAAGCAGAAGCTGTATTACTATGTAAGTAACGTATTAGTCATCCGTTATTAACGTCACGCATAATATGTTCTATAGAATTAAAAGCTTCTAGTATGCTAGGGTTGTAATGCATAGCTAAAGTAACACCTGTTACTATTTGTATAACTAAACAAAAAGCTAATAAAGAACCAAAATTTCATAAATAGCTTAAGTTAGATGGTTGTGGTGAATCGATTATATAGGAATTAACCAATTTTAATAAGGGATGACTCTTAAAAATTCTCATTATTTATTAAAGTGTTGTTTGTTGTTTTATCTAGAAGTTAAAATGGAAAATGTTATTGTTATATATATAAATATATGAATATTAGTACTCTAGTAGTTAAATTAAACTATATTAATAATATTGTTGAACTACTTAGTTTAGTTCATAATAATTGTAAGGAGTAAGGGATAAAGCCTTCTTCATTAATCCCTACTATTTTTTTATCTGTCAGGTAACCTCTATATTACAAATTATATATTATAGGGATAATAACCATTAATTGTTTTAGTTTAACAATTTATACTATTATGTACATTTATCGTTAAACATATATAAAAAAAGTAATTTTTAATATACTTACCTTTATGGATATTGTAAAAAAAAAACGGGTTAAGTCGGGTTCGAACCGACATCGGCTTTCTTGACAAGAAAGTTACTTACCAATTAGCAGATTAACCCTTATAATTATATGAAGAATACTATAAGTATTATTCTACTATTATAATTGCAAATTGTTATACATTTATATAATATATATAAATCCAAGTATTATGTAAAATATATGATATTAGTTCTTTTGTTTTATTGTAATAACAATAGCACCAACCATAGCTAATAATAAAAAATAATAGAAATTAAAATTAATCATATACTGTAATAAATAAGAAAACATATAAAATTTATAACTAATATAATTAGATAACTAGTCATATTGTAAGGTAGTATTTAACGCATGGTAAAACATATATTAAGCTAAACAGTTACTGCAAGATATAGCAAAACAGGAATGACATACATAAGCACCGAATATATCTGTGTGATGTGTAGGCAACCCTAAACTACAAGGTTGTCAATATAAAGATAAGTCCATATAAGTGGTTCATTTATGCCTGCAATTTATTTGATGTGTTAGTATTATATCAGAACACGCTTTACAAACTGCTACAGAAACAAATACGTGTATACACTTTATGGACTTGTAAACTATATGAGCTTTAATTTGAGTTTATACACTATTAAATATATCAAGACTTAAACTATAAATAAAAAAAAAAAAAACCCGCCGATATTATAAGTTATATACAGGGCTAGTATCCATTAAATTAAAAATAGTTTTATAATAATATATAATACTAAGACCTAATAAAATAAATAATAGGGCTATAATATATGTATATATTATTACGACGATTTATAACTAGAAATTCTTTAAATTCTAATTAGAACTACTATAAAAAAGATAGTAGCTAACAACTTTATATCTAATGTTTCGGATCTATATCCATTAGTATAAGTTTCCTTCAAAATGTAAAGACTATTCATGTTTAAGACAAATAAAAACCTCCAGATATTTTACTAAAATTTTAGTATAATAAAATAAAAATTACTACCTTTGTTAAAGATATAAATTCTTTAACAAGTGAGGAAAGAGTAGTTATTTATAAACAAAGATAAGCGTGTATAAGATTTGAACTTATATTATGGTGGCCGAAACACCGCACTTTACCATTAAGCCAACACGCCGCCATCTATATTTATAGTACCTAGCCCTCAAGATGAATTGAACATCAATATATTCTGAATATTTTGCTCTACCGTTGAACTATAAAGGCCTTGAAATATGTAAGCCATGATGGAATATAAATAAATATAAAGGATGACTTAAAAAATATCATTAAAGTATTATTTCTTGGTTTATATATAAATTAAAATGGAATATGATATTTGTTATAAGAAATATATGAATAATAGTACTCTAGTTAAATTAAACTATATTTAATATGTAATTAAACTATTTAGTTTACTTAAGAGTAAAGACTAACGAAGAGTCGTTGTTCTCTACCAATAGGTACTCAGTTAACCCCATAATAATATTTTATACTATTATTAATATAGGGCTAATAATTTAAAAGCTAAATTACATATGATTAATGTGAATCTAATAGTTTTCTCTCACGTTTAGACTGACCAATACCAAATGCTAAGTTAAAATTTTGGTTACAAATATTAAAAGACCCATCTCCTTCTACAATGGCTAGTAACCAATAAAAAAAAATTTTTTTACGTTATATTTCCTTTTCTAATAAAACAACCAATGCTTTTTTCAATTTTAAATACATTTGAGTAATACGAGGTTGAACAGATTACAGCTCTTACCCATTCTATCAGTTCTTACTTCCCCGGGGTCTACCTCTGCCCCCCTTTTAGCCACTCTCACTCCTTCACTTGCAAGAACAGGTTTAAACCTGTTCTTACTTCCCTTGGGTCTACCTCTACCTCTTTTAACCGGTCTTACTCCGTCACTCACGGGTGCACGATATGTATCAAACTCAAGGTACGCAATAGGTTCTTTCCAGAGATTTGTGATTTAAGGTATTATCTGTCTGAGGTTAGTTTAACTTAAATCTGTGCATTCTAGCCAGGTGTACTTACATAGTCAGGCCATGGCACACTCTCCCTCTCAACCGAGGGAATGAAATCCCTACCAAGGGATAACTCAGGCAAACCCTACATACCGGTAGGGATCTGCAATCCCGAAAAATAATCCCGAGATACTTCATCAGAGAAGGAGGCCAACATAAAATTGTTTTGTTCTCCACAATCTATGGTTGGCTCTGAAAATGTATCATCGGTCGGCTGAATCGAGAGTGAAATTTTTGCATTGACCTGTATATGATTAGTGATTGTTTTATTCGAAAGAGGTTCTACTTACTGCGGAAATTGCATGTAAATGTCCAATGCAATATGTACATTTATCTCCCTTGGAGACAAGATACTTGCGATCTTCCCTGCAGGCTGGACATTGGAACATATGTCTGGCATATGCACAAGGGTATCCAAGTTGAGGACAGGGTGCTTAGCGGAGTGTTGGCCTATCAAGTTTAAAGGAGGCAAAGGCAGACGAATTCATTGTGGGTGATATGTAATAAGACTGAATATCGGTGAGAAAGGAAGACTCACACCAAGTGAGAGATAAAGTTTGGACCAAGTAGTGAGAGTTCACTGCAGGTAGGTTATATAACTTAACCATGCTTCGCCACAAGCACAGTTATAACAAGGGCATTGCTCAAAATAATGACTCCAAGGACTTGCTACCTTAGAAGGAGGGTGCTAGCCCTTTAAGATCTTAACTAACTGTAGCTACGCTACATTTAGTTGATCAGGAATATAGTAAAGATGAAGTTGGAAGATAGTGAAGGTGAAGATGAAGTTCAGATGGAGGATTCGGGCTCAACTGAGCCCGAATCTGATAAAGAAGACGCGGACTATGCTGAACCTGTGCAGCATAGTTATATGCGACGGGGTTAAAGGGTAAAGAAAAAGAAAGGGGGCTACTTGGGCTCAAATTGAACTTGTTTTTTCTAAGCTTTGGACTTATTTCCTTGGATACACTTGACGAACTGTTTGGTAGGATTTTTTTTTAGTAGTAGACGGAAGTAGATTGTTTTATCACATAGTAGTATCATGTTACAATCTCACCTCACTTATTGTAAATAAAATTAAATAGATTCATATTATTATTGATTTGTACTAGCTAATAAATTTTAATTTATTGCTTCGAAGCAAGTACTTCGCAGAAGAACTGCGAAATTAAGGGTTATGAAGGAATCGAACCTTTTAGTATAGGTATTAAATAAAAACGTAGAACCATCTACTGCATATCCCTGGTGTTTTTTTAATATATAGACCTTGATTGGTTATATTTTATACACACCAACAAACCTAAATAAACACGATATGTATTAACCTTGTTATTTAAGATTGAATTGGATTTAAATAAGCTTAACTAATATATATTATAACCTAAACATTTACCTAGACAAATACTAGCACAAATTTATGCAAAAAAATAAAAAGTTAAATAAAATAAATACTAAGTAGCCCTACTTATTTTTTTCTGCATAACACCCGTGTTTTGACGAAAAAATTCCCTTCTACCATGGGCTTCGCAAAATGCCTCATATCACAATCGATCAGTCATACTAAACTGCTCGTTTTCGATGAATAGTTTAGAATTTCCTTTTTCATAGTTATCTGCTAAAGCTTTGGCGAAGTTTCCTGCATAAGGTTGACAATTACCCTCTTCGTATTGTGCAGATTGATTCTGAGGATCGTGTATTTTATAAAAACCCTGCTTATTTTTATAGAAACCGTCGGTTTCAAATTTGGATGTAGGGATAGTTTCCCCCCAGGATGTTTGGGTAGTTCCATTTGAACTATCACCAGGTTTATTTAACATATCATCCATATTCATGGGGAGCCCAATCATATTATCAATACGATGTCTGATAGCAGCTCTTAGTAAACTAAGATTAAATAAAAATAAATAAGATGATAAAGGTGAATCTAGAGGTATCAATAAGTCTATATTAAATTTGTATTGTACAATACACCTGATAATATAGGCTAATGTTACGCTTATTAGACTAGTTATTAAAATAGCACTTAATTTTGGTAATTTACTAGTTAAAAGATAAAATAATAAACCTAAATCACTCATGGTTGGTTTAGGTTTACTATTGTTAGGGTAGTGTGTTGTTATGTTACTGGAAGGATAACTAAGAGTACAAAACCCCAGTAAGACCAATAATAATAAGCCACTATCAAATAAATTTAAATTCGGTATTAATATATAGAAAATAAAACCAATTAAGATGTATAAGGCATAACTTGTTATTACTCCTGTATCTAAACTAGTAATATTTCTACTTAAAGTAATTAAAACTTTTTCTAATCCAAATGGTCCAAGTAATTCTACACTTCCTTTATCTAGAACTTTAGTTGTTTGACCACCTAATTTTAAAACAAGACCTGTAATGTACTTGTTGTAAAATAGCTCAATTAAGAACCTTTGGTTAAAGAACCCAAATATGTTATAACCTAATCTCGAAAACTTGAACCTAATAAGCATTTTAGGTAAGAATTCTGAAAGTATTATAGCTAAAATACTCATAGAGATAGTAAAGAATAAAGGTAATAATTTAAATAAAGTAGGTACGGCAAATTCAGTATCTAACATTATTTCATGTGTCGGGTGAATGAATAAACTGTTATCTGCAAAGAAGCCTGAACCTAACCCTATAAATATATCTTTAGTGATATAACCAAAAAATATACTAAATATTGCTAGTATAATTAAAGGTAAGCTCATAAATATATCACCTTCGTGTGCATGTTTATAATTAACAACTGGCCCGTTAGGGTTAGTTAAGAAAGTTAAATATAATACTTTTACAGAGTATAATGTAGTAAACATAGCACCAATAGTAGCTATAAAGTAGACAACAGTACCACTAAAGTAAAATTGTCCATAAGCAGACTCTAAAATAAAATCTTTACTATAGAATCCTGTCATAAAAGGGAAAGCAACTAAACTTAGACTTGCTATTAACATAACAGAGTATGTTAAAGGTAAGAATGCTCTTAGTCCACCATATTTTCTAAAATCTTGGTTATCAGCTACTGCGTGTATTACAGCACCTGCACCTAAGAATAATAGCCCTTTATAAAAAGCATGATTAACTAAATGAAATAAAGCTATGTTATATGAAGATAAGCCAACAGCTATTACCATCATCCCTAATTGACTCATAGTGGAATAAGCAATAACTTTTTTTATATCTTGTTGGAATAGACCTATAAGACTACTAAAAACAGTAGTTATAGCACCTAATCATAAACATAATATTAATACAGTTGAACTGTATTCTATTAAAGGACTTGTACGCATTAATAAATAGACACCCGCAGTAACCATAGTAGCTGCGTGTATCAATGCACTAACAGGTGTAGGCTAATTTGTTAGTTTTTAGTTATGCTTTTATTTTTGAAAACAAAGCAAAATATTACCTAAAAACATTCAACTATTTACATAGTTGTTCGGACTATATCTTCATTTTTTATAAAATGCTTCGCGTTTAGTCTCTGAAGATCCTACTAAGATATTTAAATATCTTTTGGTTTCCTGCTGATTGTCCTAAATTATAGGATGTTCCAGCAAATAGTGAAGTTTAAGGAGAGCCCTACTACCTGTTTATTGTTTAATTAAGCTTTAACTTTTTATTTGGCTGTTTATTTATAAAAATATAAACAAATTAAATCTTTCTTCTATTCAAGCTGTTACAATTAACAATCGTAACTACTATTTAAATTTTATAAATACTTCGCGTTTTGTAAAGAATATTCCCTACTTTTAAACAATATTTTAAACCCTCCATAGCCATAGGTAATCATACGTGCAATCCAACTTGAGAACTTTTAGCCATTGCACCTATTAATAAGCATATACCTATAATTGTAACTATATTTTCATTAACAAAAGGTGCCAAGGAGAAAACTGTACTATAATCGATGTTCAATAAACATATAGTTTTTCAACTATATTTGGACTATATCTTCACCCTATAGTGCATTATGACTTTTTTGCTATACTTCGGAAGCGCATAAAACTATAGGGGTATAACGTGTAGTCTCTGAGGATCTTATAACTAGTATTTACTAATTTTCATTTCCTGCGTATTATCCATTGTCACTTGTGTAACTTAACTTATTGCTCTTACTACTTGCATAGTATGAAACAAGGCACAAGATCTATTCTTTTAATGTTTATGGTCTGTGTAGGCTCTTTACTTATTTCTTAATAGACTATATATAATAAGAGGTAATATTAACTAGAGTTTTCACAATATCCTATAAGAAGACTTTAGGAGTTTCACGGCATATAGTTATATAATAAGAGTAATATTACTACTACTCACGGCAACATTAAAATGTTAAAGAATTTAAATGTGAAAAATTGTATACTTTACGTTTACTATTGAACTGATTTTTATTGCTTTTATTTATGCAACATTATCTTTGCTTAAAGAAACTCCTCTATAAAGATCTTGAACACGGCATCAATCCTTATAAGCTAAATACTTAGAAGAATATAAGGGGAAACAATAAAAGTAATTACGTATTATATCATGACTTATTTTGTTATGTGATATAGCCATAAAAGCGTAAAAGACTTTATCTTTATTTCTAGTTCTAGTATATAGATTGACTTAAAAACTCTGTTATTTTTGTCATAATACTAAAATAACTAGCCCCTCTTTGGTTAACCGAAACATCTCTAGAATAGTTTTGTTTAACTTCAATTCTAAAAAATGTTTGAACATTAGTTCTTATAGCTTTACCATTCTTTTTACGGTCATACAAAGAAATAGAGAAGTTTCCGTCTGCATCAGTAAAACCTGCCAATCAATTGTTGCTATATATAGGTGATATATCTAAATCTAATAAAGGTATCGTACTATTATCCTTAGTATTAATCCAAGATATAGCTCTATGTAAAGCTTCTATTTTTGGAGTACGCATACGACCATTAATTAAGTTAATTATATCTAAAACTTCTTTTTTGGCCAATATTTGTAATAAAACATGACCTGCATTAGATTTGTCTATTACTTTACTTTCAATAACGCAGATAGCTTTACTGCTAAGGGTTTATCATGGATATTGAAAACAATCAATATTTTAGGACGAAATACTTTAGATTTAGAATTTTTATCGTAAACAGCTATATGACCATCACCCTCTATTAATCCAGCTAAGTAAGATCCAATATTATTAGTAGTAGAACAAGATGTAATCTATTTCTATATTCTAAGGTACTAGGATTACAATTAAATTTCACCAGTATATCTTTAAACATTTTTTGATATTTACCAAACGATCATAGTATAGCAAACATACCAATAGTTAAAAAACAATCACCTACTCTGTTAGTTAAAAAAGCAGACATAGAACTTTGATTTGCAGCTATTCTAGTAAACCAGAAACTTACTAGAAGATATGAACAGATTCCTACCAAACCTTAAGAATAAATAAAACATGGTTAATGCTAAATTTATATTTATTCCCCTGTACTTTAAAACCAAAAAGGATTTATATAAAGCCCTAGCAAAAAAAAAAATAATCTTTTTTTGAAGATTCTGACTATACATTAAGTACCATAATATTTATATATTGTATAAATAAGCAGGAACCCATTTTTGAACTAGTCGATAGCGATTAAAAACATAACCGACGGTCTATAAACAAATTTTATTTTTTTGACCGTTTTCAAAAATGTTGCTAATAATATATTAAGGTTATGGAATTTTATTCTTTAATAATAAAATTAAAAACCTTATAGTACTCATTCTATGTTTTTATTACCTGAGTACATTATATTATTAACTATAACTAAATAATATTAATAATCACCTAATTTATAATACATAGATGGTAATACATGAGGTTTAATTATTAAACTAAAAGCAACCATACTAGTACTTTTTATATATAAAGTATTACCTTTATTACCACCAGCTGAATGAATACTAACATCCAAATTATACTTATTTTTTAATAATAGACATAAAAATTTTAAGTCATCTAACGAAAAACAATTTGTGGCTATTTTAGCACCTTTACCTAACTTAGATCCATCATCCATGAATCATATAGCTAAAGCTAACGGTGTTAAATACATACCTAAGTTACTAGGTATGATTTTTTTATTATTAAGATAAAACATTGTATGTAATCAATTTAAACTAGTAAAAGTGAAGCTACTAACTCTGTATTGATAAAATACTTTATTATTTTTTTTTATTCTTGTATTTAATTTGGGTTTATTTAAACTACAATAACCTCTGGTTGAAAAAAACTTATGATATCACATAATATACTCAACATTGCGGTTACATTGTTCAAATATTATTCTAGTACCTATACCCTTTTTTCTCTTTTCCAAATGAGTATCACCTAATATAGACCCTATTAAAACAGATAAGACATCTATGTTATGTGGTCCTATACGTAAATCAGATCTTAATTTACTTCTATTATTAACAGTGTGAAACTCTTTTTTTAAAACAGTATTAAAAGGTTTACGGTTTAAATAACTAGAATTTAAGTTTGCATATTTATTTATCAGTACTGCGCAAGGGTGGTAATAACAACTTTTATTTATAGCATTGTAATAATTTATATTATCTGGTGTATATTTTCTAAAGGGAATAAAATTATTATTTAGTCATTTAAGGCATATAAGGCTACCTTCTCATCCAACAAACATTAACAAAAAGTTATTAGCTGTAACAAGTATAATCATCATAAAAGTGAATAAACTTAAATAACTAAAGAAACGCTGATTATGCACATAAGTCAAATATATCATACAATTGGTTTATTAGATATTTTATACTAACAAAGGTTATTTATATTAAAAATTTCTACCTGTATTCATACCAGATTTTATCTGTCTAATGGAATTTATACCCTCAATAGTTAGATGAGCACGATTTAACCTTAAACTGTGTATTTTACATCCATCAAGATAGTCATATAGTTTAATACCAATTATCGGATTTTTACTAAAAAAATAATGGTATTATTATATGGCTAATATCCGTAAAATAAACTATTGTAAAACTAACTGCATATTTACCATTATATTTGTAAATCTTTCCTGATCCAAAATATTCCACTATTTTTTCCATTAATATCATATCTCTACTATGTTGAGTTATTCTAAATCTCAATGGTAGCGATAACCTAATTTACTATTGGTTGATGGTATACGAACATCAAAGCAACCCTCAGCACTAACAAACCCTGAAATTCAATTAGGATCTATAGTTAAATTATCATGATATATTACGGGTCTTTCAACAGGAATATATCCTGCGAACTCTGATTTTAATATGTCAGATAAACCTAAATTCAAGGATGCTTTAATATTGACTATTTCATTTAAGCCTGTTATCGTAAGATGAGCTTTATTAAAGTTTCACTGCTTATTTAATAAAAATCCGCATATTTTTAGTTAATAACGGATATTTTTCTAGATGAAGAATAAGTTTATTTAAATCACCTCTAGTATCTATGGAATAATTAACTATATTTCGGTTTCGAGCTATATGAATAGAACCAATACCGCCTAAGTATTCTGGTAATAAATATAATAAGTTAAGATCCTTAGTGTGTAAACCTATTTTAAATTTCAATTGAGCACGTCAACCTAATTCACGCTTTTTATTTCTATCGACTGTTGTACCAAATGAAGCCTCACCATCCATTAAACCAGATAAAACTCCAGGGTTTACAATAGTAGAATTATAGGTAGAAAAATTTTTTAAACCAAATTGCTTAGATGGGATTTTGACATGGGAGTTTCAACCTTTTTGCAAATTGAAACCGGGTTTTATATACTCGTTTCTTTCAAAACCCCTTAGAGTACACCTTAAACCCCATAAATATGGCTTATAAAACGGATAAGAAATGTCTTTTTTCCTATCTAAATAAGTACCACGTTTTTGGGATCAACTGCCGTCTACTCTTTGCTCTTTTACAGATTTAGGCTTTCATTGCTTACTTCATACATAGTAAGTGTTATTTGTTTTGGCTAAACCAAAACAAGCACAGAACCAAAGCACAAAACCTGATTTAGATCCGCGATTGTCCATTGAGTTTTCACTCATCTTAAGACTTGTTACCATACCTGAGTAATTACTTCAGCCACTTATAGTTTTTCAACTATAGCTTGGTACCTTAAGCTTTAGGATGTCCCCGGAGTTTGACAATTTATCCCCATAGAAACGTTTTCCCGTAACGCTACCTCGAGGATCATGGCTCATATACCCTATAGAGTATATATGAACCAAAGAACTAACTATTAAAACAGGTATCAACATAGATACTGTTAAACTATCAAAATGGAAACCTCATAGTACGTTAAGTGATTCACTATCTATTCATCTAAAAAGATTTATTGAGACAGATATGTTATTTAAACCTACTTCAAAAAAGGCCACGATTGCTAATAAAGTTGTTACAATTACACTAGTACATGTAATTAATTGGGCTCCGCTAACACCGACTTTTCTACCAAAAAAGCCGGAAACTATTGATCCTAATAAAGGTAAAGTAATTATAGCTAAATACATTATTTATATTCTATTGCAATACTACCTCTTAATCTATAAAATGCAACTAGAATACCTAAACCAATGGCTGATTCTGCACCCGCTATCGCGATTATATATATCGCATATGTTTGGCCTAATATATCATCAAAGCTAAGTGAACTTATCAATATTAAGAATGTAATAGCTAATAACATTATTTCAATAGAAATAAGCATTAATATTATATTTTTTCTATTTAATACGAAACCTAATATTCCGATTAAAAAAAGTATTAAGGATAAATTCATTGTATATTTTTTTTTTTTATTATTATATTAAAAGAGTGTATAGTTTTTTAATTTACGCTTTTTATTACGCATTTAATCCAGGCTACCTAATTCCCCACCTAAGATAAAGAAAAACACCGACCCTCGCTATATACAGAGATATAGTTACCTTCCTGGACTAAATAGTACATCTTGTTTGTCATATAAATGTATATTCGTAATATTAAGACTTACCATTAGTATTAGGTCACATAGTTTTACCATCAGTTGTATAGTGTGCTGGTATTATTTTTCCATTAACAGTGCAATTTGCTGTTACTATAGAAAAATCACCTAACACAGTACCAGGTAATATTACAGCATGAGTACCTACCATAACACCTTTACCTATAATGATATCTTGGCCAAAGCTTTATGTAGTGTTCATAGGCGTACTTCTTGTTTTAACATCCAAATCATGTCCTACACCTATTATGCTACACCCAGCCCCCATAGCAGTATTTTCACCAATAATAATTTTAGATACTGGTGTATCATTAATATTCACATCATTTTGTATAAACACCGTAGGATGAATGTGAACATTAGTACCATAAACTATGCCTATAGGACCTCTGACATTAGCTACATCTACGTACGCGATAGGTAATTTACCTGTAACAGATACCCCACTACTAGGTAAAATCTTAGCTCAAACAAGAACTTTGATTTCCGGAGGAAAGTAAACGGCTAGTTGGGAATAAATCTCCATCATCCTTCTAGTTTTTGCACTTAACTCTTTGTAATCTGCTCCATTGTAATATACTTTTTGTATGTTAGACTTAGGAGCTATTTCAACAGGAGGTCTAGAATTAAAAACATATGTATTTAAATACATTTTGCCTAAATAGCCTGCCGCAAATAATAATACTATACGTATTAATATGCTTAATGTGAAATATTCACACATATTACGACTAAATATACTATAATCTTAATTTATTCTTTTGAAAAAAACCTTTGAATAAAGGACGCAACAATGTTATTAATATAAAACATATAAGGTAATATACAAATACGTGTGTATATATATATAAGAACACCGCATTCCTCTAAACCAAAAAAGGCAAAGTCCAGATTTCCTTACAAATTCGCTAATGAGAATACACTATTTTATAACCGTCTAAGTCCGGATAAATATTATTATGAAGATATAAAGGATGATGTTTATAAAGGTTTATATAAAGAAAATTGATCATTTAAAGAAAGTCTTAAGTATCTTAAAAAGGATTTAAATGCTTTGTACGAAGTTCTTAAAAGTGCTAATGAACAATTATTTGAAGATTATAGGGTTAGTTGAAGCATCGACTATATCTGGTCTATCTGTGAAAATCTTCTTAAGTAAATACTTCCAGAATAATATTCCTTTAATTAACAAGGTTAGTTTATATAATGACATTAAAGTTATTATGGTGGTATTACAGAAGTTTATAGGCCTTACGGAAAAAATCTGTTTTATTATGACGTAAATAGTTTATATCCTTATGCTTCTCTTAATGATATGCCTGGACTAGACTGTTCTAAAATAATGTTTTATAAAGATGATGAGTATAATGATATCGATAATTTATTTGGTTTCTTCAATTGTAAGATAGAAGCTCCGTTAGACTTATATCTAGGTTTATTGCCTGTGCGAAATAGTATAGGTATAGAGTTACCGGTAGGTAACTGAACGGCTTGATATTTTAGTGAAGAATTGAAATTCGCCAAATAAAATGGTTATACTATAACCGTAATAAAAGGTTACGAATTTCACAGGGTAAATACATTTTTACTGATTATGTTAATAACATATACAGTATAAAAGCTAATCCTAAGAATAGAAGCCAAAAAGCTATAGCTAAAAGTCTGCTTAATAACTTGTTAGGTCGGTTTGGTATTAACTTAGAGAAAAGTGTGACTGAAATTATGTCTAAGGATGTTTTTAGTCTAAAATCTATGAATAAAATAGTTAATTATACTAATATATAAGAAGATAAAGTTTTAGTTACTTATCTACCTAAATTAGATTGAAGTTGTGATTTGAGTTTTAAACATTCTAAAGTATTAATTGTTAGTTGGATTTGTATATGATATATACTACACCTTACAAGACTAACATATATAAGGTGTCGCGTTTACGACGTAAATACTTGCACTTTTCCAGACGAGTATGCCACTCGCATACCACTTACCTGGCCCATATCTAGCCATCGTGGAATTTTGTTTATGATGAGCTAAATAATAAAAATCCTTAATTTATTTTATACATCAGAGGTATTCTTTATTTTATATATATTATTCTAATACCCCATAGAATGCAGGATGCATAGAATAAAAAAATTTTTTCTAATTACTCCCTAGTAATATATATTGAGGTTGCCAATACCATTAAAAGTTAATTTACACTATCTAATACCACTTAAAATACGTCTTCCTGTACAGTGACATTCAGAACAATACTAGATAGATTTTTCCCGGATGACAAACCGCATCATTGGGATACTACCCTGATCACTCAACAATTTATCCAACACTCATATTTTAGGTGTTGACATTCAATAGGCTCAATTGGGTAGCACGCTTTATTATTTACAAACTAATTTGATTATTACCTAAAACTCTTTTACGTGCCCAATGGTTTACACCTGTTAAAAATTAAAAATAAAATATTTAAAACAAACCATACCTTACTATAATATAATAATAATAATATTACTTAACCGTAAAAAAAAATTACGTTGGCAACAAACAGTTAAACTTAAATAAAATAGTAACTTATAGTACTAAATTATAAATTTAATTGCTTATAGGATTGTACGGATCCAGAACTAGAAAACGCTTTTTAACTTATAAACGGATTAAGTTATTAATATATTTACTAATATAAAGTACAGAAAGAGATATTAACGACTATTGGTGCCGAAAAAGTTTCATATAAAATTTAACTATTTCTTATTTAATTTTATATGAACTTAATAATAATCTAATTTATAAATACTTATTGTTTAAAACAAAACATAAAAGTAATTAACTTTTTTACCTTTAGTTAACTAAAGGTATTAATTTATAAATATCAGGCTTTATGCGAAGTTAGACAGAGGATATGTACTATCTAACTTCACCTTTCTCCTTGACCAATAATTATAATAAATGATTTTGCATACGTATAAAATAATTATATGGCCATTTCCTTATGCGAAAGGGATATGACTATGCTACTTTCAAGTTTAGCACAACAAATTAGTGAAACCACCATAATTAAATTTTAGTTTCTGTGCATGTTAGATAACATGCACATTAATTATGGCTGAGCTAACTTGATTTAATAATTTTTTTTGCAGTTAGCCCTAGGTTACATTTTAATTATATGTAACCTTAAAAATATAAGAGTATGAGATTATAAGTTAAACTATCTAAAAAGCTAAATCCTTTTCGCAGACTAAAAGGTACGCTACTTTTTATTACTCAAACTATCAAACTACTTTTTTAATATAACTATTTATTAAAGCTAATAGGGACGACTGCTTATCTGTCAGGTCTATGCTTTAACTTATTGTTCTTTGTTATATTAATAAAAGTTTGGTATGAAAGAATTATTACCTGACTATGTTTAGGATTATGCAACGCGAAATTTGAGAAAACTGTAAATATTAATTTACATAGGAAAGTACGAACAATTTTTATAGTAAATAATAAAGACAAAGAAAAAAAAAATGAAACGGTTAACATAGAATGCTAATTTTATTTATTTATTGTTTGTTTGTATTAATACAAACAATATAATAGATAAAACAGCTAGACCTTAATAGATATAAAATATTTCCAACTAACTAAACAAATCGGATAAAAAAGCAAATAACTTATAAATGTATTCTCTTTCGCGTCTGACTTGTCTAACATAGAAAAAGCCAAAACTCTTTTTTTTTGGATACATGTTCTATGTCGTCACCCGAAAACTTACGTTTACTCGTAAAAGTTTCTTATTCCTTTGCGAGTTTTACTTCTTTAATTTTTTCTTTATAACTATTATAAGCTGCTTCAATTGCGATAGGAGAACGATAACGGTCTTCTTTAATAAAAAGATCTAAATATACGTTATCTTTTGGTGTTTGATTTGTACCAATAAAATTACTATGTACGGCTGCTCTATTGAACAAATTACTTATAGTACGAGGGTTTTCTGATGATAGATTTTCATCAGGTATACCATTAACTAAAGGAATACTTTCTTTTACCTTATGGAAAAAAGTATATCTTCTGTTTGCTTTGTCATAACTACTTAGCCATTTTTCATCTTTAATAAGATCTTCGTACTCTTCTTTCTCATCGGAAAGTCGTAAAAAGTCTTCTTGGGCATTATTAAAGCGTTCGTTGATAGATAAATAATTATTTTTTGGCCTAGGTGTAACAGGTTTGTGTTTGTGGTCAGGTCCAAGCGGTGATGGAATATAAGGTTTTTTTTAAGACAGATTTTAGATAACTCATTTTATTTTATTTACTACTTACCCATGTTTTAACTCCGAATGCTCCGTTACGATTCTTAGAGTTTATAGCAGTATATTGTACGTTAGATTTAAGATAACCTCTTAACATAATAGCAGATCATCCTCTGAAGGAAGATTCCACGTTTTTTAACCCACCTTTTCATTTCATTTTGAATACTGATCTTGAGGCAGTAGATCGTCGAGTTAACCTACCCTTAGCTTCTACTCTTACACCTCTCACGTTTAAATGTTTTAAATAATGTCTTAAAACAAAACCCTTTAAAGAAACTTTTTCTTTCTTTATAGAAGATCTTCTTTTTATATTTATAACTAAATCGTCCGCAGCAGGGTAATGGTTTAATAATAAATTGTTTAAAGGGTCTTTAGCATTGTCATCTGCAAACATTGAACTAACATTGTTATTACGTACCCTATTAACAAGCAAGTCATTATTAAGTGGTTTACTAATTTTTTCTCCTATTTTACTTATTACTGGTAATTTAACTTTACGTAAAGATCTTTTTAAAACTCTATATAACTTATTCTCCCTGTTTCTAAGTTTAAGGGATACCGCTTGATTGTATATATCACTATTTAAGTGCATTTTATTTAATTTAACTATGTTAAATTCTACATCCTTGTTATATAATTTTCTCACCAATGTGAGAAGTTTTGACATGAATAGATTTGTAAATTTCAATTTATTTAGTCTTAATAAAAAATGTAAATATCGAACTCTTTTATTTCTATAGTATATTACAGATTCAGATTTAAGTTGGTTAAAGTTTAAAAAATCTAAGGGCTTTCACTCTGCAACTTTTGCGAGAAACCTCTTATCTCTATCGTTAGAGGTTAAAATACCTGTTTCAACTAAACTAGCTAAAGATTCATAAGAAGTGTTTAATTCCTCTAACTTTGAAGAGTTAGCTATTTTTTTATTCATAAAGTTATTATATAATTCATATAGTTTATCGTGATCCCCGAATTCATCAAACTCGCGTCAAGAAAAGGGTCTGTTATAAGTTATAATAGGTTTCTTATCTCTACCGTAATTAACAAACTTTTCCAAATCTTTTCTAGGATAAGATATCACCTCTTTTGCTCTTTCGTAGTTCTGTGACAGAAACATACCCTCAGTATTAAGTACATAAAATGTTATTAATACTTTGCTATTAGTATGTTTTAAGTCACCCTTACCTATAAAAACTTTTTTAGTAGATACACGTCTAAACCTAAGAAGTGGACGTTTACTTTTACTATCCAATAATTTTTGATGAATTTGAAAATTAAAATAACTTTTCAATAAGTTCGTAAGATTTTTATCTGCACTAGGCAGTGTCTTTATATAATTAGAATCATATGTATATATGCTATTATGCCATTCTTGTGCTGCAGGAGTAAAATGTCGAGTTTTACCTGTATCACTTTTTATATACGTTAAGGGCTTAGTCGTTATTATTTTACTCTTAATGTTAAATAATATAGGAAGATTTAGGTCTAAATTAGATTGTGAAAATTCATTAATCATTATATTTGGTTTTAAGTTATTATTAATGTGTCTTTTATTTATTTAATAAGCTTAATTATTTAATTTTAACTTAAGTCTATTTCATTAATATCAATTATATTAATTCTTCATTATGTAGGTAATACTTATATAGCACTTTTGACGGGCTAAGTGTATATTACCTAACTATATATTATTATATAAAATATTAAAAGGTATAATTATTATTAATAGCAGGGCAACCCTTTCAATTTAAGATATTATTACCACTATTTTTATAATAATCTACTAAGGGACAAGATATTGCTCATTAAAAGCCTAACTTTTTTAGCTTTTTTTAAGCAAAACCTTGGAATTATTGTTTAATATTTAGTTAACCTAGAACGTAAAAAAAATAGGAAAGTTTTAGATTATGAACCAAACTAGCTAAAATACTTTTATAGTATCGAAAGGTACGCTCTTGTTTTTTACTTAAACATTAGAGCTGCTTATAAGATGCTTTATAAAACATCTCTTTATATATGCGCATATGCATAGAAACCTAAATGAAGTAACATACATATTACTAACATGTAATTTGTTTTTTACCAATTTGCATATTTTATACCTTTTTATAATTATAAAAATAACAAATATTTTATAATTACCTATTATACGTAAACGTAGGGCTATCATTAACCAAACATGTTAAGTTAATATACTTAGCTTAATGATAAGACATAATCCTAGTGTTTACTGCATAAGATGGGCAGTAAAATAAAAAAAATTACTTCACATAAAAGTAAAGTTAATATGCAAGAAATTATAATAGGGATAGCGGAATTTTATTCTAATTTTGAATCAATATACTTCCCTCTAAAAATGGATCCTACTATGATTAGTTATATCAAGGAATTATTAACTCCTATAGTTATGAAGGTTGATGATAAAGAAGTAACTAACTACTTAGTAGATCCGTTAGATACGGATAATTACTTAACTGGATATGATATTAATGTATTTGTTAAAACATTTATTATAGTTATAAGGCAAATATTTACGAAAATGCATGCACTTAAGCACTATATTAAAAGTTAAAATATGTACTAATTTAAAAATACCTTTTCCCTGAACTGTTCCAAGTGGAGCTTATATAAATCAAAGCTATTTAAGTTATAAAACAGATAATTTTTACTTAATTTATACTTATTATAAAAGAGGTAAAAAGGTGGGGATATGGAGGAGTCGAACCCCCTTAAAGTTTACAATAAAAGTGTAGAACCGTCTACTACATATCCCAGATGTATATATTATATATAACAATTGCTTTATATAATAAATACACCCGCAAACCTAAACCGCCACGTGTTTAATTTTACTATGACTATTGTAGTTTGTAACATAACAAAATAAAAGAAATATTATCCATAAATAAATTTATTTTTTATTTATAACAAACTTTATATCATAATGTTTATAAATAGCCGCACGGGTAATTTACCGTCTATCGGGATCTAAGAATGCTTCAACTCTAGCACTAACTTTAGCTTAAATTTCCTTATTCATAACCTGAATTTATTCAGGAGTAAGACAAATAAAAGAAAAGTAATTTGATTATTAATCAAATTACCTAAAATTCTTTTATTAAGTAAAAAGGTACGCTCTTACTTTTTATTTATTGCTCGAGCTGCTTATAAGATGTTTTCGTTTATTATTAGAAAAACATCTCTTTATATTAATTTATAAGCATATTATATGCTTAGAACGCCACATTGATATCATACACATTACTATATATATTACTTCTACAACTAAATACAAGAAAAACAGAAGGTTAAACCTACAAATAGGCATTTACATAAAATTTAACCCTTTTTCCTTTTAATTAATAACTTTATTACTTAGTATAGTTTTTACAATCTTTGTAAAAAAACTATATTAAGTATTTAAAACAAGAGAATAAAAACATAAATAATATGTATATTTATTATTCTATATTAAATATATAATCAACTAATTGTTAGTTTGCACACCATTATACTAATATAGATATTATATAATAGTTTATGTATTTTTTATAGAAAATAATATTTATATTTAAATATAATAAATATTATACTAACGTTCCATAATAGCTAACAACTCAAGAGTTACATTACCATTATACCGACAACTATCTCCTACTACTATAATTTTAGATGTTAGAGGGCTGCCTATGTCTAATAAACTCTTGCAAACTATATTATGATCTCATCTATTTATTCTATCAGAATAATCAGGGCTAGTCATTCTAATAGTAGTACAAAAAGGTTTATTGACATAAAGATCTCTTAGTTTAGCCGCTACCCCTCTTCTATGATAATCAAAGTTTGGTACAGGTTCGGGCGTACTATTATTATTTGACCCCGAGTTTCCTGATTGACTCGAACTAGGATATGGTGTACTAGGATTATTAGATCCGAGAGATCCTGTTAAATCCCCAGTATTGCCAGTACCCGCACTAGAGTATAAGTAGGTAGGCGACTCTATAAATATAGTAGAAGGAGATAGTTCAGAAGACAAAATAAATTCTACATTATTGTTGTAGAAGTCAACTAAGAAATTTTTCTATTCTTACTGACTCTATAACAATAGGCATAGAACTGTGTAAAATACCACATATTTCTGAACATTGTCCATAAAAAGTTCCTTCTCTATTAATAAGAACAGAAACTTGATTTAATCTACCTGGGTAAGCATCACACTTAATACCTAAAGCAGGACAAGCGAAAGAATGAATAACATCTGCCGCAGTTACAATAAATCTTACGTGTGTTAACTCCGGAACGATAACTCTGTTATCTACTTCAAGCATTCTTAAAGCTCCATCCTCTAAGTCGGATTCTGGTACTAAGTATGAATCAAATTCTATGAATTCATAATCTGAATTTAAAAAGTCTGGATATTGGTAACTTCAATATCATTGGTGACCTTCTGCTAATACAGACATGGCAGGATCGCTAACTTCATCCATTAAATATAATAGCTTAAATGAAGGGAAAGCTATTAATATTAAAATTAAGGCAGGAGTAATTGTTCATATTAGTTCTATAAGTGTACCGTGATTTAAATATTTATGGGATATAGGTGATTTTGTACTAGTATAATTTCTTACTATAGATATCATTATTCAACCTACACCAAATAAAATTATAACTAAATAGAACATAATATTATCGTGTAGTTCAACTAATCCTTCCATTTGAGGAGTAGCACTATCCTGGAAATAAAGACCTCAAGGCTTAGGTGTATCACAACTATTAACAAAATTTGAATACAATAAATTTAACATATATAATTATTTATATTTTTCTAACCTAGTCTTTAAAGACTAGGATAGAAACCTCTAAACAGCTAATAGAATTTAAATTAAATTTAAGATTAACTTAGTCTATTAAAATGGTTTTATACCTTATGGTAGCGATTACGGATTTGAAAACGGATATAAAATACATCCATATGAATTTGTGATTCCTTCGTATTATTTTTAATATGCCATTTGTATATGCACTAACTACGTAAGGATAAACTAAAAGCTTATAATCGCATTATAAGAATAATAGCCTCCATGCGAATAAATAAAGACTGAACTGTGTTCTATCTTAATCTAGAAAAGAGTAGAAACCACATTAAAATGCACTATCCTTTTCTTGGTAAAGATTATGTGGAACAAATGTACTACTGAGAACTAACAATATAATAAATAGCAATCTGGTTAAAAGAATATCTAACATATGCCCTTATAATAAATATTTACAAAGATTTATTATAATAATCTAAATATAAATATATTTAATCATCCAAACTATCTACCTATGTATTGTTAGATGAAGTACTACCACTAGCAACTGCAGATGAATTTGTTGCAGATGAATTTGTTGCAGATGAATTTGTTGCTGATGAATTTGTTGATGAATTTGTTGATGAATTTGTTGCTGATGAATTTGTTGATGAATTTGTTGATGAATTTGTTGCTGATGAATTTGTTGCAGCAATTGCATCCTGTCAATCATTGATGGCTAACTTCTTTTCATTTAAAGCTTTTAACCTTAAATACTCGTTATTCTTGTTAAGTATTTCCTGTTGTGTATTGCTAATACGATGATTAAAATAATCAATAATAACTTGTTTATGGAGAAGTTCTTTAATAACTTTGGGACCTCAGCCTGAAACTTTACGTTGCTTAGCTTCTTCTAATGCCTTTTCATCACTAGCTAACTGTTCATTTAAAGCTCGTAAATCTTCTTGAATTCCATCGCCACAACTTGATATTGTACCATCACTATCGCCATTCTTTTTTAATACAGAAGTGTCTAAAGGTTTAGAGGCTCCATTACTTGCAGGTTTAGCTTGGTTGTTATAAGGATAATCTACAGTAAATATATAATCCATTAAATTCCATTCTATTATTATAATCAAGATAAAAGCTATAATATTTCCAGCAACTAGTTTATTCATAAAAAATGAAAGAAAGAAACCCGAGTTTTTAATTAGATAAATCAATATTAAACACAATATCTTCAAAGCTAAAGAACGAAATAGTAACTTCTTTCGAACATTAATCGCATAATCCTTCACACCTGTCAAGATAAAAGTACTTATTAAAATACCAATTAATATAAAAGATATATGATAAATAAAGAAGTATATATCTATATCATCAGAATCGCCTTTTAATAAATAAGCAATATATTTAATAGCGGTCATAATTAAAATGCTTAAGAAGGCAGGGTATAATCGTCTGCATTTATTACGTAATATTAGTATATATTTGTGTAAACCCCAAATATATGTATTAATACTTATATTGTTACTACTTAAGATAAGCATTTGTCTACTATCTATTTTTAAAGCATTTTTACCTAACTCAAAGGCAAAACCTAAGGTTAACGCTAAAAAGAATATTAACATGATAGTTAAACCATAAATACCATTTGTATATGCACTAACCACATAAGGATAAACTAAAAGAATTTCTAAATCAAATAATAAAAATAATAACGCAAATATAAAGAAAGAAATACTGAACTGTGTTCTATTTTGACCTAGGAAAGAATGAAAGCCACATTCAAATACACTATCCTTTTCTTGGTAAGGATTATGTGGAGCAAATATTAAATTAACGGCTAGTAATATAACAGCCAATAACGGTATGAATACAAAAAAGAAAGTTGTGCTTGTCATTTATTGATTAAATATTATTAAAGCTAAAATATTTGCTAAACTTAATCCCTGTGTAGGTACAAACATAAATAATAGTATTATTAATGTTAGCACACTGATAGTAATAGTTAAATAACTAGATAATATAATATCTTGTGGTTTAAATGTTATTTTTTCTATTAATTTATTGTTTTGTAAAATATTACCATATAAGATCATATCTTTAGTTTCTACTGGCATAACATGCTCAGGCTTATCGAAAAAAATTTGTTTTATTATGTTTAAGTAATAAACACCACTAACTACACTGGTTAATATAGCAACCAGTGCTAGGAAGATATAACCACTGTCTAATGCGGCACTCAACACCATCTGTTTTGCAAAGAAACCTATAAGTGGAGGGATACCTGCAAAAGAAAATATGGTGATAGTCAAGCTTAAAGCTAATACCGGGTTTATATCGAAATAACCTTTAAGTTGACTTACTAATTGTACGGGTGAATTATTTTTATCATCTAATTGTTTGTATTCATCACTATCATTTATATAATAATAAAGTGAATAACCAATACTTATAAGTATAATAAATGCATTTAAATTACTAATAGAGTATTGCATTAAATAAAAAATAAAGGCTTGTATTGATTCTATACTATTAATACTTAGTGCTAATAGTATAAAACCAACATGTGAAATAGTACTATATGCAAACAACCTTTTAATTCTAAATTGTGTTAAACCTACTACTGTTCCAATAATTAGTGAAAGTAAAGAACTAACTAATAAACTATAAGTTCAGCTAAATTCAAAATTAAATAAAGAATTGCTAGTATAATGTACTAATTCTAATAAAAATATCAATATGGATATTTTGGCTACAATAGCTACAAATGTAGTAACTATTGTAGGGATGGCGTCGTAAACACCAGGTGATCAGAAATGGAATGGAGCCGCACTGACCTTAAATAAGAAACCTACGCTTAGTATAAGTAACGAAAAGTTTATATAATGACTTTTATATCAGTATAATATATTACTACTACTACCACCTTCATGGGCTAAATCACTTAAGCTAGTTATAACATATATACCGTCAAGATTTGTAGTTCCAGAATTTGCATATAATAAACTAGTACCTAATAAGATAAAACAAGAACTTAAACCTCCTAGTAGGAAATATGTTAAACCACCTCTTGTAGCTAATTCGGAGTTTCGGTATAATGTACTAAGTAGATATAATCCATAACTTTGCAGCTCTATAGAAAGAAAAATAGAAACTAAATCGCTTGTAGATACTAAGAATGTTGCACCACTTACTATAAATAATAAAATTAATGGGTATTCAATTACTTTGAACTGTTCCCCCATTTTGTTTACTATTTTAGTTCTATAATATAATATATTATAAAAAAACATTCTTCTTAAGGAAGAAAATGCAGGTGTTCACACCCTTCGTGGATGAAAAGCGGTAAGTTGAAGTATTAAGGCGCTGATAAAAAAAATAAATATATGAAAAACATGAGTTATACTAGTTGCCTGGAATAACCCACCAAACAAACCAATACCTCTATTTAAACTAGTAATATATAAACTACTATAAGCCAGTAAAGCAGAGTAACTAAGTATTGTAATAGAAACCCTACTATACAATATAGACTTATCCCGTCTTAAAGTAATAGCGCTTGATAATAATAATTGTAATATTGATAATATAATCACGTAAATAGTTAATATAACTATATATTATAATTGTATATATAGTATACATATTAACTATTCAATAAACCTTAAGCATTAGGTGCTATAATTAGTACATTTTGTCTAGATTTATAATGTATAAATTGAATAACCCCTATTATGTAATACTTAAAGATGCATATAAACCTAGAAAAAAATTTTTATAAAAACCGAATATAAATTTTTATATGTTGTAACACAATAACACAAGTAATATTATATGTGAATATATATAATTTATATCGTATAACAATGTATATACTATAATGCAGTAATGCTTTCATGTAAAAAATATATAAAATTATATATTTACAATATACATATACACAAAGAAAAAGAAAAGTATTATGTATTAATAAGAAATTAGTATGTTAATAATGATAGGTAATAATGAGGGTACATACGGTTTAGCTAGAATTTATTAGTGTGTGTAAAGGCTAAGCAAAAAAAAATTATTTATAATAATTAAAAGAGGTAACACCGAAATGCAAATAATAAATAAGATAGCCGGAGGAGAAATTTGAATTCTCATTCTTAATGCATGAAATTAATGTTCTAACCAATTAAACTACCCTGGCTGTTGTTATAATTTAAACTAATAATATAGGGTGAATACCCTGATTTGAACAGGGAACATACTGTGCCACATACAGTCGCTCTACCTATTGAACTATATCCACCATTAAATCTTATAAAGTAATATACAACTATAAACATAGTAAACTAAAAAGTAAATTATGTTGGAGTGATTCGAACACTCAGTGGTAAATACCAAAAATTTATGACTTACCGATTAGTCCACAACATATATTTACGTAAATTAATCTTTATAAGTTTAATAAACTAAATATAAATGTATATAGTATAAGGTAAATCCGACTTGAACGGATAAGATTTTTAATAATCAAATAGGTCTAAGCTATTCATGTCTACCAATTCCATCACTACCTTTAAATTGCTCGAGATAAGATTTGAACTTACAACCTAAACATCTTCAGTGTTTCGCTCTACCAGGTTGAGCTTCTCGAGCTAAGAGATTACGGCCTTTAAATATGATGCCTAAGTAATTTAACCTAAAATACCCTTAGAAAAGAATCACCGCCATCATATTCTTCTACCGTGCCCTGAATCGATCAGCGATCTATATTTCGCCAAATATAAGTTGCTCCCTAGATGTAATCTTTACAATTTTACTGTAAACCCGTGGAGACATCAGGACTCGATCCTGAAATAACGATATGCAAAATCGCAGTTTTACCAGTTAAACTATGTCCCCTTTTTTATTATAAGTACTATTACTTATTATTGTTATACCGTATAAATAAAAAAAATGCTTATACAGTATTTACATGTAAATACTTTATTTTTTATTTAAATAATTTGTAAACTGAAAACAAAAGTAGGAATATTCTATACATTTATATATGTAGTTAATTTTAATCATGTATCCAAAAGAGGACTTGAACCTCTACGATATTATATCAACGAAGCTTAAGTTCGTCCTGTCTACCAATTCCAGCACTCGGACATTTGATTTTTATTAAATTAAACTAAGGCCAGAGTGAATTGAACACTCACCTCAGCTGTCATGAGCAGCTTGCTCTACCAATTAAGCTATAACCTTCTTAGAAGTGCGGACAAAGGATTTGCACCAATATACCCTGGACATGAGCCAGTTATGTTACTATTACATCAATCCGCATTTTAATTAAATACTTTAATATTTTAGATAATAAAATTAAAAATAAAAGAACTCTCTCTTTTATTAAAACCTACTATACATCGTGAAAACGATCTAATACGGCTAGCCTCAGACGGGATTGAACCGCCGCGTGTAATAACGAAAATATTATGTCTTAACCACTTGACTATAAGGCCTATATATTTATATAAAAAAAGTCCAATGCAAGTATCGCACTTGCTTCAGCTGGTTACAAAACAGCTACATTACTTTTATGCTAATCAGACTTAAGTTAATGTAGTTGTTTACTTATTGTGTTTACACAATTAAGAATTATGTGTTTCTGATATCTATCTATATTAGTATAATATAAAATTAGTACTTTATGCCTAAAAACATTTAAATTATTTCAGCTAAAGCCTATAGATAGCAATAAAATTATTGTTTACTTTATAAGAGTAATTTTGTTTTATTGCCTAATAATAAAATTAACAGGTTTAACCTTTTTTTTATTTTTATCGCCTAATAATAAAATTAACAGGTTTGACCTATTTTTTTTTTATCGCCTTTATTTGTACTAAATTAATAATATCAGGTTTTCTTTTTTTTTTTATAATTGGTAGTCTTAGTTCTAGTTTTAGTTGTTGTCTTATTTACTAAATAAAAGGTAAAAAAAATTTTTTATTATTATAATTATGTAGTATTCCACTACGTATATTTAAGAATATCTTAAAGTAAGTTTCGTGCCTAGATGCATTCAGCACTTATTTTAACTAACATAGCGTTCCTGCCGTGCCTATGCTATAGATTTACTTAAGTGAAAGTAACATCCCTATTTTTTCCTTTCATCTATTTAGTTTGTTAAGGTTTTGTTTTAATATTGGGCACATAGACAACAGGTAAACCAGAGGTTAATATTCCCAGCTCCTTTCGTACGAGGGGAATATCCTTATTTTATTCTAATTTCCTCTAGAAGATAGAAACCATACTGTCTCACGACGTATTTAACCCAGCTCGTGTAACTTATTAATCGACGAACAGTCGAACCCTTCATGCTTCCTACAATCATGTGGATAAGTTAAGCCGACATCGAGGTGCCAAACTGCGCACTCAATTTGTACTTCCTGGCGCAATTAGCCTGTTATCCCTAGCGTAGCTTTTTCAAAAATCCAAGACCTTTCCTTTCTGCATCTTGTGATCATATGCCCCGCTTACGCGACTGATAGACGTGTAAGTCAGACAGTAAAGCAAGATTAAGCCATTAAACTTGACAAGTAATAAACACAATTATATTATTATATAAACAATCAACCTTGACTATGCTATAATAAGCATAACTTAATTATTATAAATTAAGCTGACAAATAATATAACTAAAAACATTGTATTGCATCCTGAATAGCAATGTTTTAATTACATCTATTTTCCATATAGATAAAATCTTACTTGGATAAAAAAAAATATTAGTTCTAACTCAATAGATATATAGCTGGATTAGTTATAGCTTAAGCTATACCAAATAACATACTAAAAATAAAAAATATACATAAAGGGTATATTTGATTGTCATAATTAAGACAATTTTACGAAAAATTAAATTTGGATACACCCAGGTACTTTTTATGGGATCTGTGCCCCGCATAAACTGCCTCCTAGCAATTGTTCCTTCGGTACGTAGTGTCGAAGGTTAATGATTGTCTCAACCATCTTGCCTAAGCAAGAGTGTGTTAAGAGTTTCACGTAGAAAATCTACCAATATGATACACTAATAAAGGTGTTTCAATTGAGTTAACACTACCTTATAACTAAAATAAGCCGTATCATATTCAATAACTAGCAACAGTAAAGCTGCATAGGGTCTTCTCGTCTAACTAGAGGTAAACTGTATCTGCACAGTTATTCCAATTTCACTGAGCCAATCATTGAGACAGCTGTTGCATCGTTAAATCATTCATGCAAGACCGCATTTAACGGCCAGGGTATTCCGCTACCTTAGGACCCTTATAGGTAAGGCCGCCATTGATCGGGGTTTCCTTCAAAGCCAAGCTTATATTAGTCAACTTAGCAAATCCGTTAACCAGCCGACATCGGGCAGAAATCACACTCAATACTTTGATTTATTATCTTACTGCAGAGTGCTTTGTTTTAATTAAACAGTCGCACAACACTATTCCATGCTTCCTATTCTTTACCTAATATTAATTAGGAGGAATGGCACTCCTTATCCCGAAGTTACGGTAGTTAGTTTGCCGAGTTCCTTAATGATTGTTCACTCAAACGCCTTCGTATTCTCTACTAGCTTACTAGGGGTAGTTTTTAGGTACGGTATTTTCTTTTTAAAATGAAAAACATACATATATGCACATTGCTATCACCTGTTTTAGTTTATTGAGCAATCATCGCCCATCTGTTTAGTTTATTGCTAATGCTTCATATATGTACTTAATTCTTTGAAAGCTCATCTGTTTGAGTTTATTGCTTTCTTTAAAGGCTCATTCATTGCTCTCATCTGTTTGAGTTTATTGAGCAATCATCGCTCATCTGTTTAGTTTATTGCTAATGTTAGAGCCTTTATTTTTAAAAACTATCATGGCATTCATCTGTTTTAGTTTTTTACACTATGACAGCAGAGTTAGAGGTTTTTCCAGAACCTACTTCACTAAAAGTAGGTTGTTACTCACTAACTGAGATTTACTCATCGTTTAATCCTTTAGGTTGGTAAACTTAGAGGCCGTTACTTTACAAAAACCATAAGCTTTAGGCGAGGTCTATGGGTGGCTCTACTTTGTACGGAGATTATGTCCGCTTATACTAAAGATATCTGATGACATCAGCTCATAAACATCTAAATAACCATATAACTTAATATATAAGTAAAAAGGTATATTATCACAAATAGAGTTGCCAGACCTTTTTCGTTACTCATGTCAGCATTTTCACTTGGGTTATCTTTTATTCATTCTTAAAAAGAATAAATCCCAGATTTACCCAACGTTCTGCTACCCCATTAAATATAATAATAAATTATTAATAAATATGGACAAGGTGTCGGTATATTGTTTAGATCCGTTAAATTTTCGGTGCAACTATCAATATAATAATCCAATATTTGGATTAATTACTAAACCAGTGCTCTGTTACGAGATCTTCAAAAAATGGACCGCTTCTAAGCCTATTTCCTAGTCGTATTAGATAGAAACTTCCTTAATTTCACTTAACAATAATTTTGGAACCTTAACTCTTGTTCTGGGCTGTTTCCCTTTAGACATACACAAATCTACCTCTTTAGCTGTTGAAACATCAATAGCTGAGTGAGGTCCTTCTCCCTGAATAATTAATGAACTATCCATTTAGACAATAGGCTTCCTTAAGGAGGCCCTGTTTCAGTTAATTAACTAAAACAAAAGTAATTTAAATTTTTCTATTTTTTTTTTGTACTGAGTAAAACACCTAATACTCTTAAGACTAGTCCTGCTTTGATATATTCTATATCCCCTTAACAGGTTTTCCTCTTTTAATTGCATTATAGACAGCTTGTCTTGTAACACCTAAAAATAACGCCTCAGTTTGACGGCTAAATTATCTTACTTCATTTGTTTGAGTATTTAACACTTTAACTGCGACTCCTTCACGCTCAATTTGTCGAAGCTTTTAAATTAGCTAGACCTTCCACGTAAAGTTTCATGTTACTTCTGTAGGTTGCAGTTGCAACTGCCAATTTATCTCGTGTTTCCTGACTAACCATTTTTCCAATGTGGCTTAAAGATAATATTTATTTGTGCTCTGGAGATATGGTTTTTAACTTAAACTTAGCGATGTTCTCTGGACTATGCTTAAAACCTAACATAGAATAAGCAAACTTTATGTTATACTCAGCTTTCAATAAATCCTGATAAAATTGCTTGAAAGAGAGCAAACTAGCTTGGGGGCAATATTATAGAATCTCTAGTGTAAAATTGCTGTGCCCATGCTTAACTAAAGCCTGTGTTATAGGTCGAGGGTTTCGAGTTAAATCTACTTTGTTGTAATAATTAGCTAATCTCTTAGATAAGTTAATACCACTACCTACATAAGTATTATTGTTTAAGTTATTTATCCAACGATAAATACCTGAGTTGTTACGATTTTCCTTTTCCGTCAGGAAAAAAGGATAACCTTTTTTAACAGCTTTGCATTGTTATAACTCTTTATAGGAGTTATGTTTTTTAACCCATCTGGTTTGATAGTATAATGTTTTTTGGGTAGAAAGTTGTTTATAGTAGCTTTAAATATTAAATGTTTTTTTTACAATAATATACATATACAACTACTTTAGAGGTTATACGTTCAGCTCTATAAAAAGGTTAGGCTGCTAGCCTCCTTCTGACCCGAGTACCTTTCTACAAGTACCTTGCTATTATGCTCCGTACGGGTACCTATTAGTACTAACTTGTCGACTATTAAAGTAGGATTAGAAACCCTACTTAAAGATAATAAAGGTTAAATATATGTCATTAAGGTTTGTTCTTGTACTAAAATTAGTAGCAAGTAACTTGGAGAGATGTTATGTTTAAATTACTTTATTGCCATTGCATTCTTTCGAATGAGGCTTGACTATATCTTAAGCTTGCGCCAACCAACATCTAGTCGATGAACTGCACACCATTATTTTAAATAACCCTTACAAAGTAGTGAAGTATGTTATTTAAAGTAGTGGAGCTTGGCTGCGGATTACCCATTCACTCACGTCTATCAATTTCGATTTTACCATACCACGAGTCATTACCTGTGCCACAAACTGTGTTACCACGTCTGCTTGGTTGAAATTGCTTTAGGGCTTTCCCGCAATTTGAGGGTTTTTAGCCGAAGGTTCACTTCGACAATTAGGCTGCTTTTACTGTAACCTTATCGTACTATGTCCGATTATTCAATATTCACCATTGCCCTTCCGAGTGCGAATACTCACCGATAAAATCTTCACGATTGCCCGATATATGCAAAATTACCTTATATATTATAGCTTGACCGAAGTAACCTATAATATAATAAGATAGAAGTTGCCTGAGATCACAGTTCTGTACCTGCTATGATGTGCCTTGAATTACCTACTTATATAGGTTTCGCAGAAAACCAGCTATCCTAGTCAGTGTTGTCTTTCACTAACTTACCACAGTTCTTCGGATATCTTTACAACGATAACCCGTTCGGGCTTTTATAACCCTGACTGTAGTAAGATCACCAGGCTTCGGGTCTAATTTTAGATACTAATTCATTATTTCATAATTGGTTTATCTGGGCATTACTGCTCGCATCTAATATTAACTCGCTGACCCATTATGCAAAAGGTACGCTCTTACTTTTTATTTAAAACTTTACTCGAGCTGCTTATAAGACCACTATTTCAAACCTTTCCTTCACAGTACTCTGCGCTATCGCTTATATATTATATTTAGCCTTAGAGGAAGGTTCCCCTTTATATTCAAACAGATTTTGCCCGTTTTACTTTTTAATTAATATTCCAATTTAATTACCCTTTTCATCAATAAATATTGAAATATATATAGGCTCATCTACTTTCATTCACACTAATCATAGAATCTCGTTTGATTTCTTTTCCTGAAGTTACTAAGATATTTCAATTCACTTCGTTTAATAATCGAATTTCTTCAAGGAGTACATGTGTAATACATAATTGTGACACAACTTAAAAAACTAATACTCTCTTTAATATATAGCCGGGCATCCCTAATAGTCTCTTTATATACTTTCCTATGCATATATGCATAGAACGCCACATAGATATCATGCACATTACTATAGATATCTTATACTAATACTTGAAGTATAGAGTTTATAAGATAGTTTTTTCGGATTATTATGATTCGAACATAACAGATCCTCAACCCAAATGAGGCGCCTAACCAACCTGGCTCTAATCCGCTTTATTTAACACTAAAATAAAGACCAGAGAATATCCGATTTGAACGGATGTGATCTATTAAATCAAATAAGTTTCAAGCTTATCACTTTAAACCACTCAGTCAATTCTCTTTTATTATTTAGGATTAAAGAATATCCATATTATTTTAGATTCCTCTGTGACTCGAACTATAAACATATCCTTATAGATTAGACTTTTTATTAATTTTAGTATTGCATTTTTATAGTTAAAAAAAAATTTTTTTATATAATTACTCGTCTTTATCTAATACAATTATTATTTAATTTATTAATATTTTAATTAATATAAAAGAGGAAAATTATTTAATAAACCCTTTGTTAGTTTAATTTAGCTTAGTTCTTTCAAGACTTGAACTTGAATAACATCCTTATCAAGAATGCGCTTTACCAGTTAAGCTAAAGAACTTTAGCATATATATATATATAAAAATAGTGTTATATATATGCTAAATTGATATAAGCTTGCGCATATATCACCCAATATAAGATATTAATTATTTAATTACTTTAATACCACTTTGTAGCCGAAAAGGTGTTGAAACGAAATTCCCTTCAATATATTTAAAATATAAGTTATGGCGAACATCTCTTTTAGAAATATCTAATGGCCTATAAGTCATTGAACCAGACCTCTCCTGAACTCCTCTATAGAGACCATCACACTTTGGAAGTGGTCAAGCATCTATTAATCTAGAATCTGATCTAAAATCTGGTCTAACATAAACCTGCATATCAAATGCATGATATGAATTTCTAATAGCGACGCCAACAGCTATTACGATAATATAAAAGATCTGACGCAGCTCTATTTAAATGCGGATCTAAAACAGTTATGGTGTTATATTTAGGGGGCATAATAACTACTTTCCTTGCTACAAATTTATCCCATTATTCTTCACAATGACAAAGATGAGGTTTTCCTAATCCATCAAAAAATATATCACCTAACCAAGAAAAAAATAAATTTTTAATTAAAGATATATAAATGTAACCTAATATATATAAGTATTAATTATTTCAATGTTAATTAAGAGTAAAGTAAATATTAAGAAGGATACAAAAATATAAAGCCAAAAGCATCTCGAAAATATAAATATAGCATAATATAACTTATTTTTACTTACATCTTTGATCAAGTATTTGATTTTTAAATTATGGTTATCATATATTTCAATAACTATACCCGTTAATATTAAAAGTATAGACATTTGAGTACTAGGGGGGGGCAAAGCAATAAAATAATCTGATAATAAGCCAAAAGATAATAAAGAAATTAGATACTTAAAAATATTATATGGATGAAATATACGACAAGCTGTATCAATAAATAATAAAATAAAAGGGTACCCTTTTATTTTATTATTTAGAACCTGCTTTATATTATAAAAAAAAGTAAAAGAATGGATTGAAATCATAGCAATATATTTATGTTTAGCTAACCCAGAGATAAAAGCAAACATAATTTGGTAAATATAAGAGAATTGTGGCATTTGATTGTTTTTAAGGTTTTCAATGTTATATTATATATTTATACATTATTATATCGTTAAATATAAAAATTTTACGAGGGTATTATCAGATATTGTAATGATCTGATTATGTTACATTACACATTGCTAATAATTACTTAAGGAATTATATTAACAATAGATAATTAATTTAATTATTGTTAAAAATAATACCGTGCAAGAGCACTCAGATTTGAACTGAGAAAGTGAAGTTTGAAGCTTCAAATTTTACCATTAAACTATGCTCTTTTAACCTAATATATTTTTATATGTTAGGTTAAAAAGTATCTCTGATATGCAAACTTAATATTTTTTTTTAATAAAAACTTTAAACTTTTTTTTATAAAAAAAGAACTGTAGTACAATAGTAGACTTATAGAAAATACGAGCTCCATTTTTCTTAAAGTTAGAGTCCATGGCATGCACTGACAGCTTCGCTGTCACTGCAAGCCCCTAAAAAAGATTGCAAATATGGGCTTTGTATAATAATAAACCGTTTTATCTAATGTCTTTTAAGAAGAATAATTACTTAATAAAAAAAAAAGGGTTTATTAAGAAAAGTAAAAGTAATATTTATTCACACATTAATGCTAACAAGAATGTAAAATTTATCCTTTACATTCTAGTTAGCGGAAAAGAGATGATTCGAACATCCAGGTGCATAACACAATATTTAGCAAATATCTCGCTTTACCAATAGCAACTTTTCCTTGAGTTATTTATAATAAATAACCACTATTATATATGTTATAGGATGCTTATTTACTTAAAATAAATAAGCAATACGGCCAGCCGAATTCGAATCGACACAAATCGTTTGGAAGACGAAAGGTCTACCATTAACCTATGGCCGTTTATAATTTATATATTACATAATTTAATGCAAGTCACATTAAATTAGTAATAATTTAAGACCTATGGGATTCGAACCCATATAACAAAGATTAAAAGTCTCGTATTTTACCATTAAACTAAGGTCTCTATAGTTTTTAACTATAACTTATTTAATAAGTGGATCGAAATTACGATTATACTAATAATAAAAGTAATGTACAGTATAGAGGGATTAACCAAGACTAAAAATAGTAATATAAAAACACCAAGACGTATATTTTCTATTCTTGTATCATAAATCGCCTTATCTATAACAGGTAATCAACTATCTCTACCATGGTAGTCAGCTGCGTATTTAGTTCATTGGTTTACACGTGTTTGTATAGCAACTAAATCCTCATAACTAAGTGTATCTAAAGATTGCGTAAATGTTCGCACATTAAAAACAATTAAACCAGACACAGGTAACACATGAAATGTTTGAAACTCACGCCTAAGGTATAAATCTTTTAGTCTATAACCTACTGCTACCCCTATTTCATGTTTTAAGGGTGTCCTTACATGATGTTTAGGTAAATTAAGTGTAGGGGTGTTAACCAAAAATAAAGTAGACCTTTTATGTATTATGTCACTTCTAAGTACGTCAAAATACCAAACATGTCGTTTAAAATGTACTTCAGCCTCTTGTCATCCAGGCGCTTTTCCATGCAACTTTACGATGTCATTACCTATACGGTCAGATACCTGTCAATTGATTGCAAATAAACTATTAGAAGCTATAACTACATACTTACCATTAATTTTTTTCATGATTGTGAAGTCCGATACGACACATTCACTCAATATTCTGAAAAGATCTGTGGTGTTGTGTGTAGCCAAATCTACTATCAAATAACTACGATTAGTTGAATAACAAAAAATGTAGTAAAAATTCTTATTTTGATTTACATAATACTCCTCGGGATATTTAGTGTAGATATACGTAAACACATAATGAAATAATTCACGACAAGCTAAGTCCGCTTCAGGCATAATGCTTATAACATTATTTTTAAAATCTTTTAAAATAGCCAAACGTATAGACAAATGTTCTTGATTTAAGCTATCTAACACTATTCATTGATTAACCTTACATGCACCGCTATAAGGATTTTTCACATGTGATATAGCGGGAAAGACCGTTCCCGCTAATTGCACGGATGTAGGTAATAATTTAATTGTAATATCTGGCATAAGTGGTGAATGATTTTTAAAAGGTTTAAAAGGTTTAACGTAAACAACTATACTCTTAAAAGGTTTAACGTAAACAACTATTTTAGAGGATATAGCTGGTACACCCTTAGAATAAGAATGCATACTTACGTATATATAGGTTATTTTTAACTTCTTATTACCACCAAACGAACGTACGCAATAGCTAGTACGAACATCTCGTGACAGTAATGAGCTACTTATATATTTTTCGCATACCACAGTACCTATAAGACTGATCATATGATTATTTATTTTATAATTATAATATACTATGAATAATATTAAATATAACATACTAGGATACATTATTAAGATCCCCAGTAATATATAGATATAAAAAGGATTAATCATACGACATCCACAAAATGTCAATATAGAATTGAAGATTCCAATCCTAAATGATGATTTTCTGTAGAATGGTATGCTAACACTCGTCACAAACCCACTGCAATAAAAGCAGTACCAACCATAACATGAATCCCGTGGAAACCCGTTCCAAAGTAGAAAGATGACCCAAAAGCACTATCACACATAGCGAAAGATGAAACACCATACTCTACAGCTTGGAAACCTGTAAATACTGCAGCTAATATTACTGTAGCTACTAAACCATATAAAGTTCCACTTCTGTTTCCTTGTATCAACGAGTGATGAGCATATGTAACTGTAATACCTGATGATAATAATATTGAGGTGTTAAGTAATGGCAGTTCAAATGGGTTTATTGCTTCTATACCCATAGGTGGTCATTGAGCACCTAATTCCACAGTAGGAGATAAGGCACTGTGGAAAAATGCTCAAAAAATAGCTAAAAAGAATAACGCTTCGCTTATTATAAATAAAGCTACACCCATATTTAGCCCTTTTTGTACGGCTAAAGTATGGTTTCCTAAGTATGTACCTTCACTTATAACGTCACGTCATCATAATGACATTGAAGATATAAGTGTTACAAGTGCTAAGGATAAGAACCCGTCTGCATTGCTAAAGCCGTGTATTGTTAATACACCGCTGGTTGTTAATGTTAATAACGCTATACATGTGTATAACGGCCAAGGTGATGGCGAGACTAAATGAAAAGGAGAGCTTGAAATACTCTCGTCCAAATTATCATTAAACTCTCTTAACATAAAGTGTTAGGAAATATTTTTTTTCTTTATAAAACCCTTTTTTTTATAAAGTAATTATTTCTTCTTAAAAGACATAGATAAAACGGTTTATTATTATACAAAGCCCATATTTGCAATCTTTTTTTAGGGGCTTGCAGTGACAGGGAAGCTTCCAGTGCATGCCATGGACTCTATCCTTAAGAAAAATGGAGCTCGGATTTTCTATAAGTCTACTACAGTCCTTTAGGGTAAAATTTTTTAATATAAAAAGTTTTTTTTTTAATAAAAAAAAAAAAAATATGTATTAAGTTTGCATATCAGAGATAAGCTTGATTGTATGAATATAAACAAGTAATGCGCATTTTGCATACAGAAGTTTAAAATCCCCATAAGGAATAGGTGACTTGAACACCTAACCTACCGTGTGTAAAACGGTTGCTTTACCATTAAGCTAATCCCTTTTTTGTAAAAAAAAAAAAACGGGTTAAGTCGGGTTCGAACCGACATCGGCTTTCTTGACAAGAAAGTTACTTACCAATTAGCAGATTAACCCCTATAATAAGTAGAATACTATAAGTATTATTCTACTATTATAATTCCAATTATTATATTTTTATAATATATATAAATCCAAGTATTATGTAAAATATATGACATTAGTTCTTTTGTTTTATTGTAATAACAATAGCACCAACCATAGCTAATAATAAAATAATAGAAGTTAAAATTAATCATATACTGTAACTTGTGTACATAATATTACCTATACTAGTTATATGGCTAGTCTCGGCCAAGTTACCATCTCATACTTTACTAGTAACAAAGCATATTGCACCGTTATCTAGTTCACCGCCATTAAAAAAAAAAATTTTTTTTAAAATATCCATATCAGTATTTCAAAAGTAACCTAATATTAAATAAATATCACCATTAAAAGAGGCAATACTATTAGGCAATTCTTGATCTAAGGGATAATTAAATGCAATAGCAATAAAGATAGCTAAAGATATACTATTACTAGTATTACTTAACAGTTCACTTATTCTAACATTAATTAACATTAATATGAATAAAAATAAAATAGACACAGCACCAACATATACTAATAAATAAGAAAGACCTATGAAATTTAAACCTAATGTCATAAGATAAGTAGCGATACTTAAAAATAAACCAATTAGGAATAATACAGAAACTATGGGATTTTTACTTATAATAACTAATATTCCACAAAGAATCGCCATTAACGAGATAATATATAAGATATTTGATCTATACCCATTAGTATATGTTTCGTTCAAAAGGTAAAGACTATTCATGTTTAAAACAAATAATAACCTCCATATATTTTACTATAAATTACCCTAATAAAATATAAATTACTACCTTTGTTAAAGAATTTATATCTTTAACAAGTGAGGAAAGAGTAGTTATTTATAAATGATAAGCATGTATAAGATTTTAACTTATATTATGGTAGGCTAAACACCGCACTAACCAATAACCCCCATACCCACGCCTTTTATATTTACAGTAACTAGCCCTCAAGATGAATTGAACATCTATCAAAATATTAACAGTATTTTGCTCTACCATTGAGCTATAAAGGCCTTTATATAGCCTATGGTTAAGTAGAAATGTATATAAGGAATGACCTTTAAGCTTATTTTTCCTTATCAATTATAGTATTGAATATTAGTTTATATAGTTTTGGCAAAATAAAATATATTTATGTATCTAAGAGTTTTATACCATTAAATATATATTTAAGTATTAAATGGCGATAGTATTTTTACTCTTTAAATATACTATGGAACTGTGTAGTTTTTCGAAAAACTACACCCCCCGAAAGATAACTAGTCATTATGGGAGTGTAGTTTTTTACTAAAAAACTACACACCCCCCAAAATAACTAATTATGGGATGCAAAAAATAGTACATCTATGGTACTACTTGGGAGGGCCTTTAACATATGGTTAAAAAAAAACACACCGGTGTTTTCTATACTAGCCATATCGTTACCTCCTCTTACATAGAGTTCAACTATTAAGTGGGGCAGAAAAAAAAAATAATAGCCAACTTTAGCTGTGCTTTTCTCATAATAGCGAGCTTTAGCTGTGCTTTTATCATCGTATTTCCGTGCTAGGGAGTTCGTCTAAACGAATTAGGCTACCCACAATTGTAAAAAAGCAGACGAGACCATTATTAAGATACCATCTTATAGTGGAGAATGAAATTACTCG